TAGAAAGCCTGCTTCGCACCCTGCGGTTACGAAATGAGGGCAGGATATTAAACATACTTAAGTGTCAGATCAGTTTCAATTATTAAAGTGGAGCCTTATTAGTTTAAGCTTAAACTGTATTAGACTACCACTTTTTCCACCTCCCTCCCACCAGCGAAACGCGGACAGAAGGTTAGCGGACACTAATTAAATATTTTTTCTACTTAAAATAAATATTCTAAATTCTTACCACTAATTATTTAGTTAATTTAATATATATATTACAATTTAACCAAGAACCTTTACTTAATTAAATTATACCTTTCAGTCCCCCACCCCGCGCCCTAGGGCCGGGGAGTTTGGAGGTGAGTAAACAATTTAATTCCAGATTTAGATATCTTAACTCTCTTTTAACTAAGGATTAAGAATTAGTTATAGCCATGCCTGCATAGCCTACTGAGAAGGAACACGTGTCACCTCTATCCGCTCCCCTATCTGCCGAGGTGCCCGGCAGGTAGGAGTGGAGGTTTTATTAATATTATATTAATTAAGAATAAAAAAAAAGGGTAAAATCAGAGACTCGAACTCTGAACATCGTCGCCACAAGACGTCATTTTAACCGATTAAACTAATTCTACCTCTTTTATTATTATAAGACCTTCGGGCCGCCGAGGGCGAGGAGGGTGGAGCAGGGCCTGCCCAATAGATAGCTTCGGCTGCGAATACCCCCCTAGCTACGGCTACGCTGCTTCGCGCCCTGCCCAATGGGCCCTAGCTGCGCAGCGGGGGAGCGAAGCATTAGGCGGGGGAGGGGGGGGGTAAGAGGGATAATCAGCACCGCTCCCCAAGCAGCGCAGCTTGGGGAGGGCTGGTAGACGGAAGGCCTTAATTAAAATTTATTTTACAGGATTACCAGTTTTTTGATCTATTAGACCAATAGCACCTGATCCTATTTCCAGTACAAAACCAATAGTCAAAACAATAAAGAAAATTATTGCTATTGAAAACCCGAAAGTGCTTACCTGGTACAGTGTTACAGCTATAGGAAATAGAAGAAGAATTTCAAGATCAAAAACTAGGAATAACATAGCCACAACATAAAAATGTATTTGAAATGTTGATCTAGTTTGTCCATAAATCACTGAGAAACCACATTCATAAGCAGAAACTTTCGCTTCATCAGGTCTACTAGGTGAAAATAAAACGTTTACAGCTAATAATATAACAGCTAAAACAGGTACAAAAATAAATAATATAAATAATGTAGGTATTCTCATTTTTAACAATTAAATAGAGATAAAGATAATAACTGAGTACTGTTTAATAGTAATGAAGGTTTAAAAATAAATAATAAAATAAATAAAGTTAGAGTTGATATTAAGAAACTATGAATATTTGTTATATAATAGGATATTTTTATATTTGACTCTACTGATACAGGAGAAGAACCGTTAAGGTGTGATGCCTCCCCTGCTACACGCCCCTGCTGCGGCATAGCAGCCGCTGAGGAGGGGTGTGTAGCGCCCGTTGAAGGTGAAGGGTTGAATAATACTCTAACTATTTTTAAGTAATAAGATGTACTTATAACACTAACAATAATACAAACAATAGCCATAAAATAATAACCACTTTGTATTGCTGAATATAATACCATTTGTTTTGAAAAAAAACCTATTAATGGAGGTATACCAGCCATAGAAAATAAACAAATAGCTAAGCTTATACTTAATAAAGGATTTGATATAAATTGACCTTTTAATTCAGATATAAATCTTATGTCTTTACTTTCAAGATTAAATAAAGAAGATATAACACTGGGTCTGCTTCGCAGTGATGGTACAGCATTTTTAATTAAATAACCTAATGCTAATATGATTAAGAAGGTATTTAAATTTGTTATAGAATATTGAATAATATAAAATATAAATGATTCTATTGACTGTTCACTATTGATAGCTAAAGCTAATAGAATAAATCCAATATGAGATATTGTACTATAAGCAAATAATCTTTTTATTTTAGATTGAGCTAGCCCTACAACTGTTCCTATTATTAGTGATAGTAAAGAACTTATTAATAATAAGTTTTTAAGGATGTCACCACCTAGTAAATATCCATTAGATGATGTTACTAGACCATATCCTGACGAATAGCCGTTCGATAATATAAAGTCACCGGATTGAGAGTAAGCAGAGCCACCTATAAATAAATCTAATAAGAATATTAAAATTCCTATTTTTGGCATAATAGTTAACCATATTGTTACTATTGTTGGACTTTCATCGTATACATCTGGTGCCCAGTTATGTAAAGGTGCTGCTGCTATTTTAAATAAAAATCCTATAATAATTAAAACAAATCCTAATGTTAGACCTTGTGTTATATTTCCTACACCTGCTTCTCCGCCCATTGGGCAGAAGGAGCCTGTCGCATAACCCACAGAGCTTACTGTCCCTGAAGGGACTACTGATATTAAACTATATATAGATTCTAAGTTTGTTAATCCAGTGTAAGAGTAGACTAATCCAGAACCTAATAATATTATACAAGAAGATAGACCACCTAATAAAAAATATTTTAAACCTGCTGAAGTAGCTAATTTAGAATTTCTGAATAAAGTAGCTAATATATATACCCCAAAAGATTGTAATTCTATACTTAAATACATAGATAATAAATCTGATGAGCTTAATAATAATAATGAACCTAAAGTACTAAATAAAATTATTAATGAATATTTATCACCTAAGCCTGAGCCTGAGTCGCTATTTACTATTTTTATTAAACTTGGCCCGTGCCCGTTAGATTTAGAATTGTTAAACTCTAAAATACCTGGTCGAGGTATTAAAATTAAAGCAGCTATAAATAATAAAAAGGAATCTAATACTTGTGTTATTGCTGATACGTGAAATAAACCACTATATATACCTATTCCTGATCCAATAGACTGAATGTAAAGAGAATTAAATGCTAATACTCCAGAATAAATTAATATAATAGTAGTAATTCGAGTTAATAAAATTGGAGATAATTGTTTTTTAAATGACGGCAAGGCTATTGCCACTATAAAAATTAATAAACTGATAAAAATCATTGCTCAACCTGTTAAATAAAATATTTTAAATATCGCACCCTAAGCCCTCCTCACCTCCGCTGCTCTGCGAAGCATAGCAGTGCTGCTGGGCGCCGGACTGATGGTGCGAAGCGCTACGCTGCTTCGCGCCCTGCCCAATGGGGTGCGTGCGTACTGCTTCGCACTGCTGCTTCGCGCCCAATGGGCCGGGGGGGGGGGTTGGAGAATTAGCTTATAGCTAGTTATTTTACAAGAATGTAAAATATATTATGAATATTAAAATCAACAAAATAAAAATAAGCAGAAGATCAGATCTAAGTTCCACATTAACACCTATTTTTTCTGATGTTTCTTCCGAATCTTTATATTCATTAATTATTTTTAATATCTGTTTAGTTATATAACCTGGCAATAATTCAAGTATTAGTGTATTTTGGGCCTCTATTTTTTCTTTAATATTGTCTTTTGATGCCCCTGCTTCGCACCCCTCCCCATTGGGGCGCTGCGGCATAGCAGCCGCGCCCCTGCTGTGCGCAATGCGCAGCGAAGCAGGCTGGGGGAGGGACTGGGCGCTCTGTCGTACAATAAACCAATAATAAATATAAAGACGTAAGGTATGGTATAAAATCAATAAAATAAACCATATAAAAAGAGGATAAATAAAGAATAAAATTCCAAATTTAATATAAAGACTTGCTAAGTAATTAAAACAAGTTGGACACACATATTTAAATAAGGGTATACCATAGTTTATAATAAGATAAGATATGATTGGTATTGATAAGGGTAAAATAAAAGTACTAAAATTGTTTTTGATTATGCTATTTTTAATAAATAAAAAGAACCCGCCGGTAGATGATTGACTAGTATTTAACTCATAAATATCTGAAATAACATCTTCTGAATCTCCTACTTTTTTAACTTCTTGTAATAAAGGCACTTCTAGAACTTCTGCCTCTGTCGATACACTTTTATCCACTTTTACCCTCTCGGGGATTGGTAACTTATCACAGTGCCCTCCCCGGCTACGCGCCCCTGCGTAGCTGGTGTGCGAAGCGCTACGCACCCCATTGGTGTGCTGCGTACTGCTTCGCACTGCTGCTTCGCGCCCAATGGGCCGGGGTGAGGGCATTGTATTTTTTAAATCTGATACTGACTCATTAACTTTTACCTCATATAAAGAAGCAATTTTTCGTAAGTTTTCACCTTCAGCTGCTTTTAGTTCTATCTGACCACTACTTAAATTAGCTATTCTGTTTTCTAGTTTATCATCATCAGATCTAACTACAGCACTAGAATGTATCAAATTTATAAAATTTAAATTGTTAACCGCGTTTAATTTTAAATAATAATTAATTTCTGCCCGCACCCCCCTAGCAGTGCGAAGCAGTACGCAGCAGGGGAGGGCCTTAAATAAAATTGTTTTTTCCATCATTTTTTTTTTTAATTTTGTGCCATCAGCCCGGGGCCCTGCAGCTTAGCCGCTGGGCTGGGCTGGGTCTTTTAAATAAAGAAGAACTTGAATTTTTTTTTATAAAGGAATATTAAATTAGTTACAGTTCTTAGGTAACTAAGCAATATTTTATTCCTCATATGGATGCTACGCGCTACGCGCTACGCGCTACGCGCTACGCGCTGCGCTGCTATTGGGTCTTTACAGGGGGGGGGGGCTCCTGCCTCAGCGGCTACGCAGCAGGGAGCGGAGCTGTGGGGAGGAAAAGGCTGCCCTAGGCTAGGGGAAAGGTTTAATAACTAAAAAACATATACAAGTTAAGACAAATATAGTAAATAGAAACTAAATAAATCATAAACATACTAAATATTATATAATAATTACCCATTTTTTCCCTATATTTAAGGTATTTAGATATTTTAGGATATTTATTTTCAAGATTAAAATAACTAATTATTTTATTACCTAATAATGTTGTTGTGATTGAATGTATAACAACTAAAATAATAAAAAACCCTACTGTATTACTTAAACAACATAATTGTTCAGAACTTAAAGTACTTAAGAATTCTTTATAAGCTTCCATCATTTCAAAATAAGGTCCTAAAATATTACTCTCTAAAATATCATCTGTAAATAATTTACTATTTACATTGAGACTACCCTGCCCGCTTCGCACCCTCCCCAATGGGGCGCGGGTCTGCTCCCCTGCTGCATAGCAGCTGGGGAGCAAGGGATAGTAAAAGTAAAAAATATTTAAAAATTTTATCATCATTATTAAGATTTGTTATTTATATAGTGCCTGTCTCCCCGGAGCCTTCTGCAACATGGCCGTTTGCCTGTGTAGCTAGGGCAGGGTGTTGATTAAACGAAGAGTTTCTTGAAATAAATATAGGAGCTACCATAGCTAATAATAAAATAACACTACATATTATTAACCAGATGGCACCGTATGTGTATAAACCTTGTCCTATTGCTTGTATTTGTAAGAAATCGGTTATGGCCGTATCGGCTATTACTGGATTAAAAGCAGTATTTACTGAAGATAAAACAGAAACTTCTGGTTTTAATAAAATACCATTTAAATTTGTTAAAAAATCTAATAAAGCAGATATAACTGAGACATTATTAAAACTAAAAGGCATAATGGTAAAAATTTCATACAAAAATAAAGAACCTACACTTAAAGCTAAAGGTATATTTTTAGTATATTGAGAACCAGTTTCTAAGATATCTGTTAATTTTATGTTAATCATCATTATAACGAAAAGAAATAAAACAGTTATAGCCCCTACATATAATATAATATATGTTATACCTATAAAACCTACACCTGTTAAAATTAAATAACCTGATGCATTTACAAATACTGCTATTAAAAATATTACTGCTATTACAGGATTTTTAGAAGTAATTACTAATACGCTAGAAAAAATGGCACCAAAAGCCAGTAAATCAATAAATAAGTTTTTCATTTCTTTTTTTTTTTTTTTATTTTTTTTTTTTAGCCTACGTTATAGTTAACGATTTGAGACCTTACCTTTTTTTAAGAGGCTGCCACCCCTTTGGGCGCGAAGCAGCGTAGCTGGGCAGGCGGCCGCCCTAGTATAAATATAAACTCGAAGATTAAATTATACTTTGACTCCCTGTTGGGCTGGGCTAATATTAAATTTTTACTTAGAGTAAAATAGAACAACCTTTAAATAATAGTTTATTAGCATAAGAGACACCTCTACCCCGCTGCGCTGCTGGGGAGCTGAGGGCTTTAATTTTAATAAATATATTAAAGTGTAAATTAATATAAGACTAACGTATTATACCTATAGTGCTTATTTTTTTTTTAAGGTTAAAAGTTGTCCATATTAGACTGATAAGTTATATTTAAGTATACTGATTTACAGCTTTAGGCCCTCCGGTACCCTATTTTAACTTACGACTAAAGGCTTTTACTAAAATAATTTAAAATATAAGATACTCCTTCTTTTTACTTTCTTAAGGCCCGCCCTACGGGGGGCAAGAGAGTGACTGCCTTACTTTGCAGTCCGAAGGAAACATTCAATCTTTCTAATATTTATACGACTATTTTAGCTGGTATAACCACGATAAATATATTGTATAACATGCTTAAAATACAATTAACTATTCTTAAGATAAACGTAAATAAAGTAATTAAATAATAATATAATTAGACTCCCTACCCTAGGGCGCAGGGTCAAATTAATTTTCTGCCCTGCTTCGCGCCCACAGGGGTGAGGGCCTTAAAATTAGTTTTATTTCTTTTTTTTTTATTACGTTTGTTAATGGTTTTTATACAAGTGTTTTTTTTATTTTTTTATTTTTTAGTTATTAAATTTTTTAAAGAAATTTATTTTTTATATATAACTAATAAAATTATTATACAATTAAATAAAATAAAATACTTATTACTTACTCTAATTTTTTTAAAGTAAAAATTAACTCACTCATTATAAGGCTATACCCCCCCCTATACCTTATGCTAATACCTTTCCCAAGCCTTTTAGGTGCGTGCGCAGCGCTAAAATGGGAAACAAAACCCTAGGATAAGTTAGTATCATCAGCTTTAAAGGAAGGATAACTTATAAATTAACGTTGAGTTATTAATATAGAACTATACAAATTTTTTATAACTCCTATTCTTTTATATTTTATTTTATAATATTAAAATAAATAAAATAATTTTAATTTACTTAAAACAAAAATAATTTTCTTTAGAGCCAATAACCTTTAATTAAGGCCCTCCCCGCCTCCCCAGCGGCTACGCAGCATGCCCAATAGGCCGGGTGCGTAGCTGGGCAGGGCTGAGGGCAGAAATTTATTTATAAAATAAAAGGCTCCGCTGCCCTGCTGCGCTATGCCTAGCTGCGCCTAAAGGGTGCGTGCGTAGCGCGGCTACGCTTCGCAGAGCAGTAGGGTGCGAAGTGGCGAAGCGCGGGCTACCTTAGCTTAAGGTGGGAGGAAGCCCATCATGACTTCTACTGAGTTGACCAGATTCGAACTGATATGATCCACTACCAAAAAATGGTGTTTTTCCAATTAAACTACAACTCATAATAAAATATAAAAATTCTTTTTTTTATGTTTATTTTCTTTTCCCTTCCCGCCTGGACCCGGGACCCTGGTATGTTATAAGGCTTAATTAAACCACTGCCGGCTGGCCTTATTATTAATCTAAATTTAATATGCCTGATGACCTTATATATTTTTTTTTTAATAGTTTGCCGAAAACTGGAATCGAACCAATAACAAAGTCTTACAAGGAATCCGTTTTACCAATTAAACTATTTCGGCTATATAAATATGTTTTTATCTGATACCTTTTAGTACCCCCTACTTAAACTGGGAGGGTAGGCTGGAGGCACTGCTACATAATAAACCCCGCTGCTGCATAACAGCGTACCGCTGCTATGCAGGCAGGCATTAATAGCCTTAACCCTCTAGCTACGGCTACGCTCCCGGGCCATTGGGGTGCTAAGCAGCCATTGGGAATGCTGCGTAGCCGCTAGGGAGGGGAGCATAGTTGCTGGGCAGGGGAGCTAAGCGCCCAATAAAGTATATATAAAAATAAATGATCGTTAACGGGCGGATATAGTTGGTCGGTATATGTATATATTTTAAGGCCTCAGGCGGGCACTGGAGCTAATACTAGCTTATATTTATTATTTTTTTTTAGCTAAGCCCTATATACTACCCTCAAGGAGCGAGGACGCTTTTAACCCTTGACTGGTGATAATGAAAAGGTAATATTTTTATTTATTTTTTAATATTTTAGTATAATAATATGCCTCGGGAGAGAATCGAACTCCCCTATTTACGACTTCAATGTAACGCTTTAGCCGCTAAGCCACCGAGGCTCTAAAAAATACTTTTCTGCGTAGCTGCGTAGCTTTTTTAATCATGGAGAAAGATAGAGTCGAACTATCATATTTGTAGTGCAAGTACAACTGATTACCATTATCAGATTTCCCCTTATTAAATTTTAATCTTTTCCCGCAGCAGTGGAGCGCCCTACCCTTAGCCCTTGCAAAGAGCCCTAGGGTGTCAAGGCGTGTGTCCTTGCCTTAGAACCGTACCTTATTTTATTAGTTTATTAATTTATTAACAATTAACTCATTCTTTTAATAACATTAAGGGTTAATCTATCCCGCCGCTCGCCCCTCCCCCCTGTACAGCGGCTACGCTGTACAGGGGGGAGGCACTACTTAAACTGGGGGGGCGGCGGAGCCAGGGAGGGGGGTTTAAGAGGCGAAGGTTAAATTTAATAAGGAGCTATATCAAAAGCAATTAAAATACTTGGTACTAGGATAATAAAAGCTACAGCAACCGGTAATAGATTTAACCAACAAAGTTCTATTAAAGCATCGTATCTCATTCTAGGTAAAGTAGCTCTGAACCAAACAAACATAAAACAGAAAACACAAGTTTTAAGTCCTAAAATTATAGCTTGTAAGTTTAAGAATGAGTTATTTATAATTATTTCTGGGAAATTATATCCACCTAAGAAAAAAATAGCAGTTATAGTACTAAATAATACAATTGAACTATATTCAGCTAAAAAGAAGAATACAAAAGGAACACTTGAGTGTTCAGTAAAGAAACCAGCAACTAATTCTGACTCAGCTTCTTGTAAATCAAAAGGTGTACGAGATGTTTCAGCCAATATAGAAATAAAGTAAAATATAAAAACAGGTAATAATGGTACAATGAACCATATAGATTGTTGTTGTTCTATTATTGTGGTAAAATTAAAAGACCCTGTTAATAATATAATAATTAAAACTGCTGAACTTAATATTAACTCATAACTGATCATACTTGCTGTTGATCGCAAGGATCCTAAAAAAGCATATTTAGAATTAGCTGACCAACCACTAAATAAGATTCCATATACACCTAATGAGGATAAAGCTAAAGTATATAAAACACCTAATGAAAAATCTGATAAAGCTAAACCTTGACCAAATGGTATTATACCCCAGCCTAGTAAACTAAATATTAGAGTAAATACTGGAGATAAGTAAAATAATACTTTATTAGAATGAGAAGGTACTATAGTTTCTTTAAATATAAGTTTTAAAGCATCTGAAATTGGTTGAAGTATACCAAAGTAACCAACATAGTTGGGACCTACCCGTCGTTGATGAGCTGCTAATTGTTTTCTTTCTATTATAGTCATAAACGCTACAGATAATAAAACAGGTAATAGAATCACTAGGACATCTATTAAACTAATTAATATATTAATAGTAGTAATTATTATTTTATTGCTTATCATTTTTTTTTTTTATTATATTTATTTTTTTTTTGCTTACTCTAATTTCCTTTTGTAAATTTAAACAATTATTTTATACCCCTGCAGCGAAGCTGGCTGGGACTTATTTTTTTACTAGAAGAAAAGCAGTAGCCGTGTTATTAATAAAGCCTTTACTTAATATATAGATATTACACCTAGAAGGGCTGCTAACAGCCCCACCCCTATCCCGGAGCACCCTGCTAAGCGAGGGAGGCTACGCTGCTTCGCTCCCCGCCCGCCTGCGTAGCTAGGGGGGCTGCCCCTAGCTACGCAGGCGGGCCTTGGGTGCATGCGCAGCGCAAGACAGGGATTAAATATAGGCTAATATTTTTTAAATTAATATTGTAAGGCCTGGCAACAGCCAATTAATATTTTCCTGAACGGAAAAGTGAGATAAAGTAAAAAGACTTTTGGTTATTCGATATTTCCCCTGCTGCGAAGCAGCGTAGTGCTTCGTGCCCTGCCCCCCCCCCCTACCCAGCTATGCTGGGGAGCGTAGCGCGGCTACGCAGCAGTAGAGGGGGGGGGGGGTGTAGGCTGAGGGCTTAATGTTAGTCTAAAGTGCTTTAGTGTAGTTCAATAGCATCTTTAATATAAGAACAAGTTAAGATACAGAACACATAAGATTGTATAAATGAAACTGCTAATTCTAAACCAATTAAAGCCATGAAAATAGCAAAAGGTATTAAAGTTAGTATTGCTATTATAAGACTAGCACTAAACATTTGTAATAAGAATGTTGATAATATTTTTAGTAAAGTATGACCAGCTGTCATATTAGCGAATAATCGTATACCTAAACTAAATGCTCGAGCACTGTAACTTAATAATTCAATTAAAACTAATAAAGGTACTAGAGCTAAAGGAGTCCCTGAAGGTATAAAATAAGCAAAAAATCTTATTTTATGAATGTAAAGCCCTAAGATAGTTACCCCAATTAAAATAGTAAATGATAGACTAAGTGTTACCACAATAGAAGTAGTAATAGTATATGAATAAGGCACATTACCTGTTAAATTAGCTATTAAAATAAAGAAAAATAAAGAATATATAAAAGGTAAATATAATTCATTAGCACTTCCTATTTGTTCTCTTACCATTGAATTAACACTAGCAAAAGAGCTTTCTAAGGCTATAGACCATTTAGATGGTACTAATCTTGAATTATTATTACCTATATAATGTAAGCTTATAACTAAAAATAGTACTAAAATACAATATAAAGCTAAATTTGTTAAAGTTAAATTTAAATAACCAAAAATTGGAGCATTTAAACCTAATAGATTGGTTACTTCAAATTGTTCCAAAGGAGAATTTATTATTGTTAAATTTTTTATGTTCATCTTTTTTTATGCCCGTGCCCATAGGGTAGGGTATTTTTTTTAACCTTGTTCTATTTTTAAGTTTATTAGATAAAATAAACTTTATAAAACCTTTAATTATACTATAACCCGCCCCGCTTCGCACCCGCCATAGCGCTACGCACTGCGCACTGTGCACGCACCCAACGGCTACGCAGCAGGGTGCAAATGGAGCTACGCAGTGCGGGGAGAGCAGGATCAGCAGGATAGGGTGAAGGCCTAATAAGATTTTAAAAATAGATATAAAAAATATTATCATATTGATAATAGGATAAGTTTGTATCACGCTAAATATAATTAGATTGCAATTAGATATTTCGATAGTAAATAATATAAAAATTTTGTTTAATGTTAATGTTATTAAAGGTTTGTTGTTTTTTTAAGGTATATTATATATATATAATTAGCTAGCCATATACATATAAACATAAACAGTATTCTTATATGTATATATACAGTCTTTATTTAGTTAATTATAAATTTAATTAATGTCATATATTTTTAATATTTAATTAATGTCATATATTTTTAATATTTAATTAATTAAAAAATAAAACCCTTAAGAATATAGGGGTTTAAACAAAATTTAATGGGCGCTACGCAAAAATATCACCCCTCTCTTGCTGCTGCGGCTACGCACGCACGCACGCCCACGTAAGGGCCGTAGCCCTTCTTATACTAAAGTAAGTCAGTAGCGGAATGGTAAATCGTAGTAGGATTACTACAATTTTATTAATTTACCGTGCCACCCAGTTAAACAGGCTCCGCAGCTAAGCTTAAGAGGGGTGCGAAGCAATTAGTGCCTGCATGCTCAGCAGCACTGCTATGCTTCGCAGAGCAGCGGGTGAGGGGTTTAAAATAATATTGTATAATTAACATATATTAAAGCTAATAATGTTATTATTATAAGCATAAAATTTATAAATAAATAAAAATGTTTAAAGGCTCGTCTTAATTTTATTAGGCGAGCTAATTTAGGGTATTTAACTTCTAACTTTAAGTAGTCTAATAAAAAGTCACCATACACTATTAAAATTATAGTAACTAAACAACTTAAAATAAAAATAGAGGAAAATATATGAGTTAAAGCACCTAATTGTGCTGTACTTAAATGAGATAAGAATTCATACCAGTTCTCTATCAAACCTTTAGGATCTCCTAAAGAGGGGAAAAAATTATTTTTATTTATAGTTTCTATTAATTCCCCTATAGTTTTATTACTTTTTTCTGCTTCAGTAACAAATTGTTCTAAATGGTATTTAAAATCTGTTTTAGCACCTAATTTATCAGGGTTTATTTGATTTAATCTTTCAACCTCTTTAAGAATACTTGAGTGTTCCTGTTCTAATTGACATTTTAAGGCTTCAATTTTAACTTTCTGTAAATCAGTTTGTACACTATTAATTTGATATTGATGTAATTCTTTAATTAAACGATCTCGTTCTTTAACTGCTTCATTATATGCTGTAAACTGTGCTTTATCTGGATTTTGGATATAACTATGTATTGTTAATAAAGTAGCTGTACCGGCTAAAATTTTAGAGCCTTTATTTACAAATTTGGCTATGTTAAACATCTTTTTTAATTAATTTTTTTTTCTTAACCTTTGTTCTATTTTTTAAGTTTAATTAAAATATTTTTTTTTTAATAAATTAAACTTAATAAGACCTATTTATTATACTAATATATCCCCTCCCTTATGAAGAACTTATCAGTTTCATAGCCTGAGTGGTAAGAATATAATTAAATAAGATTCTTAAAAATAAATATAAGTAAATATTTTAATATTATATATATTAAAATATAGGATAAGTTTGTATCACGCTAAATATAATTAGATTGCAATTAGATATTTCGATAGTAAATAATTATTTTTTTTTTATATTCTTATAAAATAAAATAGTATAAATATAAAATATTACTCCCCCCAGCTCGTCTGGCAGGGGCTTATAAATTTTGTAATATGAATTATAAAAAGAAAACTAATATAAGACCTATTAAAGATAAAGAAATTATAGGCCCCTTATAGGCGGCACTGAGGCAGGACACTGTTTTGTAATATTTTAACTTTAATTAAAGGTGAGACATTTCAGCCGGAACCCGGCGGATTATATTTTTTCTTTTACATTTTTATACCACTGTTAGCTAACCCTCTACGGCTACTATGCACGCACGCGCCCATAAGGGTTCATAGCGCTTCGCACCCGACCCCTGCCCAGCTATGCACCCCTGCCCGCTTCGCACCCTCCCCAATGGGGCGAGGCTGCTATGCTCGCAGCAGGGGCGCAAAGCTGGGCAGGGTAGCGTAACTTATAGAGGAGCGCCCCACATAAGAGTCCAATAAGGCTTCGCGTTTAGCAGAAGCTGGATAAGGGGACGCAAATGTAATAAAAAGAGAGTGCGCTACGCTAAGTAATATGGGAACTAAAATCTGGAAAACTATCACATATAGGACAAAAATCTAAATAATTATTAAGCCTGTTCGCTTCGCACACAAAAGAAAGGGGGCTAGGAGAAATGTTTTAACACCTAAAAGTGTCGGCCCTCGCCAGCTACTGCGGACCCCCCCTAAAAAAAGGGGGGGGGGCAAAGAATCCTAAAATAAAAAAGGCTACGTATCTACGCAGAGGGGTGCGAAGCAATTAGGGCCTAAAAATAATTAAAATTAAAATTTATGTGTCATATTATTTTACTTAAGTTAGTGGGCAGGAAGCCTGATTAATTACAAAGGAGCAGCCCATAAGTATACAAAAGCATACAAGAACAACCAAACTACATCAACAAAATGCCAATAAGCTATAGCTGATTCTAGACCAACATGATGAGAATTAGTTATATGGTGGTTTAGTAATCTAATAAATTGAACTCCTATAAAGATAGTCCCAACTATTACGTGGAACCCATGTAATCCGGTTGAAGCAAAAAATACAGTACCATAAATTGAATCAGCAATAGTAAATCCGGCTTCTGAGTATTCATACCCTTGTAAAGCTGTAAAAATAATTGCAAATAATAAAGTTAAAATAATACCTAATATAGCACTTTTTCTATTACCTTTTATGATAGCATGGTGAGCATATGTTATAAAAGCACCAGATGACAATAACAGTATAGTATTAAGTAGCGGTATTGCAAAAGGATCTAATATTTGTATCCCTAATGGAGGCCAAGATCCTCCTATTTCTACGGTAGGTGCTAAACTTGAATGGAAGTATGCCCAGAAAACTGAAAAGAAAGCCATTAATTCACTTACAATGAAAAGAGCAAAACCTATAGTTAAACCTCTTTTAACTTGTTCAGTATGATGCCCTAAATAAGTAGCTTCTACTATAACATCTCTTAACCAAAGAGCCATCCCAGTGCTTACTAATAAAACACCTAAGTTTAATAAGTAACCACCGTAATTAAAACCATGCATGTACATTACAGCTGAAATTGTTGTAACTAGTAAAGCAAAACTCATTGATATTGGCCAAGGAGACGGATCTACTAAGTGATAAGGATGAGCTTGAAATTTACTTCTATTTATATTTAAAATCATTTTTTATTTTTTTTTTAATAATAAAATATTTAAACGTCAAAGATTTAATTAACTATCTATTACTAAGGCAATCGATCTAATGGACTAAAATATAATAATAATAGTTAATTATGTAAACAGAATTTACTCAACTCCTATTTGACTGCATGAAAAAAAAAGTTAAATAACTCTTCTCCAGCCGAGTCCCGCCGGAAATTGTTAGTTTAAACAAGTGTTAAATATATTGCTTGCGCATGCACACTACGGTACATTAGTACGTTAGTGCGTTAGTACGTTAGTACGTTAGATTTTATTGTGATATGAGGCCGGTGGCCGCCCTAAGTAAAATAAAACACTATTATTTTTTTTATATGTCCCCCCTCTCTTGCTTCGTGCCGCAGCGTGCATAACTGCCGCTGCGGGCGGGGGGGGTTATGGTTTGGAGAACTGTAAGTTATTTAGAATTAGCAATATCAAAAGCCGTGTTTTCAATTATTCCGATTACTGGTACGATTACAATGAACCAGATAAAATAAAATGAAGTAGCAAATTGTCCTATTTCTAAATAAGGTGATTCAGGGTGACAAGCACCTATCCACATTAAAATAAAGAAGTTCACAATAAAGAACCAATGAGCTAATTTCATTAAAGGTCTAAATTGACTACCTCTAATTCTAGATAAATCTGTAACAGGTAATACTAATAATATTAACAGTGAACCGAACATTGCTATAACCCCTAATAATTTATTAGGAATTGATCTAAGTATAGCATAAAATGGTAACAGATACCATTCAGGAACAATTGAAGATGGTGTACTCATAGGATTAGCAGGTATATAATTATCACTATGTCCTAAAACGTTAGGATAATAGAATACCATTATAGATAATACAAGGAAAAATGCTAAGATTGTAACTAAATCTTTAAATATAAAGTAAGGGTGAAATGGAATTCTATCACCATTATTAGAGATACCATTAGGATTACTTGATCCATGTACATGAAGAGCCATTAAATGAGCTATAGCTAAAGCAGCTAAGATAAATGGTAATAGGAAATGTAAAGAAAAAAATCTATTTAATGTAGCATTACTTACACTAAAACCTCCCCAAACTAGCTCAACAAGATCATGACCAAAAAATGGAATAGCACTTAATAGATTAGTAATAACTGTTGCACCCCATAATGACATTTGCCCATAAGGTAAAACATACCCTAAGAAGGCTGTGGCCATCATAAGAATAAAAATAATAACACCTATAGTCCATACCAATGTTCTTGGTGCTTTATATGAACTATAGAATAATCCTCTAGCTATATGGCAGTATACAAAGATAAAGAAGAAGGAAGCCACGTTAGCATGAGTATATCTTAAAATATAACCAGCATTAACATCTCTCATAATATGTTCAACACTATTAAAAGCAAAATCAACATGTGGTGTATAATGCATTGCTAAGAACACCCCTGTTAGAATTTGTATACCTAAACATAGGGCTAATAAAGAACCAAAATTCCATAAATAGGAAAGATTAGCAGGTTGAGGAGAATCTACCATATAAGAATTAAACAGTCTTAAAAACGATTGAGACTTCAATATTCTCATTTTTTTTTAGAAAAATTGACCTATGTAAATATTTTATTAATTTTTGAAGAATAAACACTCTCCCCCCCTCCCCGCACTCCTGCCCCCCCGGCTGCGATGCAGCAGGGGAGAGGAGGAGGGCACAAGTTTTATATTTCCTTAATTTGGACTTGATTTTCAGCCTAGGTAAATATTAAAACTAAAAAAATAAAAAACAACAAAACCTTAGGTTAATCAATAAAGGATAAAAACTTAAAAATTTGGATTTCAAAATCATACCATAAGCCTTTAGGCGGCTGCGTAGCGCTACGCACGCTGCAGGTTATTTTTAAATTTTACTACCCTCTGCTCTGCGAAGCCGAAGCGCTGGACGCTAAGCTGAGAGGCATATGAGCGCGCGCCCTGCTATTAGGCGGCCAGGTAGGGCTCCTAATAAAATATAAATCTTTAAAAAAAAATTTTTTTTTTCTTTCTAGTTTAACAATCACAATATTAATTTTTTTTTTAATCTTAAGCCCAAGAAGATTTGAACTTCTACAGATTCCTCATCAAGAAATTATTCTACCGTTAAATTATAGGCTTGACATTAATTAGAGCAGTCCTACCCCTTTTTTATTTTTATGCTAAGGCGCTACACTGCTGCGTAGCCGCTGCGGCTACGCAGCACGGCGCGAAGCGCTACGCCGCTACGCCGCTACGCAGCTACGCTGCTACGCTGCTACGCTGCTACGCAGAGGACCAAAGCGTTCGTGGCTTAAATCATGGGCACGAAGCATGCTAGTCTTAAGGGTTTAAAAAATTAAAATTTTTTTAATAAAACAAGCTTAACTTCGCAGAAAGTATATACCTTGCCGGCTAAGGCGGGGCGAGAAAACTATAAATTAAAACTAATTTACGGGCACTGTGAGATTCGAACTCACGACTTCGATTAAAAAGTTCTCGTTTTCAAGACGAGTGCCATAGACCAGACTCGACCAAATACCCTACGACGTGTTTTATGTATTAAAATTAGATCCTCCCCTCCCCTGCAGTGCGCGCCCTACGGGGTGCGCAGCGAAGCATGCTAGGGCGCGAAGCAGCGTAGCCGAGGTAGAAGAAAGAGCAGAATATATAAAATTATTTTTTTTTTAATTATTATTCATACTTATAAAATCGGTTTTACACCAATCCCCCTGCGTAGCGCTTCGCACCCCCCCTCCCCCAGCCTGCTTCGCACAGCGCCCCTGCTGTGCGAAGCAGGCCGAGGAGGGGCGCGTAGCAAAGCTAGGGTGCCTACCAGCATAGCAGTCGCAGTGTAACGCTGCACTCTTAAATTAGAGGAGAGTATCCACTGGGCTCCCTACAGGGGTTAAAGAAACTACTAATATAAAATTTTGTTAATTACCCGAGCAGCCCGTCTAGAGCCCCGCCCCACCTAAAATAAGAGGCCGCTCCGCGTAGGGTCGAAACCCTATTCTAATATAAAGGTATCAAGAGGAATTGAACCTCTGAAAAAAGTATTAACAGTACCCCGCATTAACCACTCTGCCATGACACCTTATTTATTATTATTATTATTATTATTATTATTATTATAAGCTTTAATACATATTTATTAAATTATTGCCCCTTACGCCTTGTCGGCTAATAAGGATATAGTGCTAATTTAAAGCAGCTACGCATGCCCAATGGTGTGCTGCGTAGCGCTACGCAGCGTAGCCGCGCCCCCTAGCATGCTTCGCTGCGCACCCCGTAGGGCGCGCACTGCAGGGCGGCGGAGCCAGGGAGGGATGAAGGCTTAAATATATATTTTATACGGTAGGCGTGACTCGAACACGCTATATGTCTCCCTCCCAAAGGGAGCGACGGGCCAGTTTGTCATCTACCGTTACCTTATTCCACATTACTAAACTGCTCACCCTTCCACCTGCTGACTAGGCATAGCACTGCAGGGGTGTGGCTATGCAAGTAAGGTAGTTGAGCTGCCTTCACCCTGATGGCTCAGCACTAAAATGGGGCCCTTAAAGGTAAACATAAACTTTATTTTATTTTTAAGTAAGAAGACTCAACTTAACATTACTATAAGACCGAAGGGAATCGAACCCTTATAATATCCATTATGAGCGAACTGCATTAACCAATTATGCTACAGTCTTTGGTTTGTTTTAAACCCTACCCGCGGCAGGGGGAGGAATTATTTTTTTTTTTAATTTTTTTTAATCTGAGCAGTAAAGGAATCGAACCCTTTACGGTATAAAACCAATTCTTTTACAGAGAACCACCATTACCAATCGGATCACCTGCCCTGTTATAACTTTTTATAAGCCTATTTTTAACTGTTTAGCTTTTAAGCTTTTTAATTACCTAAGACTTAAGACTCTGCTACGTAGCACTACGCACACTCCCCTACCGCCTTGGCGGAACTGCCCTAGGACAGCTCCGCAGCTTCGCATGGAAGACGGTGACTAAAGGTGAAGGTAAGAAAGATATTTTTATTCTGCAACGAAGCAGCGTAACACTACGCACACATTCTCCCCTAAATACGCTACCGCAGGCTAGGGGAGGGCAGCGGCTTTTATGGACACAGGCACCCTATAATAAGGGGCTTACAATACTATTTAAAAAAATCCGAATATAAAGGCAACCAACCTTAATTATATTATTTTATAATAATAAATTTATTATTACCCTTTTATTAAAAAGGTTTTATTAAATTTTATAACCCTTCTACTGCTGTGCGAAGCAGGCCTGCGCGTATCACGTAGCGCTTCGCGCCCTGCAACGTAGCTTCAGCGGCTACGCATGCACCAAATGGGCACGGCTATGCTGTAAGGGGGCATATTAGGCTGCTGCGCCCAATGGGTGCCTACCAGCATAGCAGCCGCAATAAGACCTGGTTATACCGGGTGGGTGCCTAATCTTATCTCTCCTACAACATAATCGATAAGGCGGGAGTGGGTATAAGAGCGCTACGCTGCTTCGTGCCATAGATATGCAGGAGTGCTGCGAGGAGGGGGTGAGAGAAGGGTAAGCAACTACCGATGATTTCAAGTAATTACAGGGAATCTAAGAAACTTAAATAGTTTTCTACTGATACTGCTTCTACTGCTGTAGGCATAAACCCATGGTAAACACCACAAATTTCAGAACATTGACCATAAAATACACCTGTTCTTTCAGTTAATAATGAAGCTTGATTTAATCGTCCAGGGCAGGCATCAATTTTAATACCTAAAGAAGGAACAGCATAATCATGGATTACGTCAGCTCCTGTAACAATTAATCTTATATGAGTATCTACAGGTACTACTACTCTGTTATCAACATCTAATAATCTAAATTGACCTAATTCTAAATCTGATTCAGGTATCATATATGAATCAAATTCAATAGGATCTCCGCTATCACTGACATAATCACTGTATTCAAAACTCCAGTACCATTGATGTCCTGTAACTTTTATAGTTATTGTAGGTGAAATTACTTCATCTAATAAATAAAGTAATCTGAAAGAAGGGAAAGCAATAGCAATTAAAATTAAAGCTGGTGTAATAGTCCAGATTAATTCTATTAAAGTACCGTGGTTAAGGTATTTATGCACAATAGGATTATTTTGATTGTTATAGTAATAAATAATTGAACCAAGTAACCAAAATACTGAAACACATATAATTACTAAATAAAAGAAAATTGTATTATGTAGTTCAACAATACCTGTAAATCCAGGTGCTGCACTATCTTGAAAACCTAGCTGCCATGGTTGTGGAGCATCGTTAAAAATTGATTTAAAAACTAATATATTTTGTAACATTTTATTATTTTTATGCCCTACTCAATAGGGAGGGCCTTATTTTATTTTAGTCTCTCTTAGTAATCACTAAAAAGTAATTTTTTTTTAATATAACTCTCTGCTGCGAAGGCAGACTGCGAAGCAGCGTAGCGCCCATTAGTAAGCCCAGCCCGTTTTACCGTGCTGCGGGGCTATATAATTTATTCCCTTAAATTAAATAATAAATATTCAAGTTAAGGCTCACCCTCTGCTCTGCGAAGCGAAGCAGCGTAGCGCTGCTATGCTCGCACGCACCCATTGCCATGTGGGCCCCGTCTGTAGCAGCATGCCCAATGGTGTGCTGCGTAGCCGCATGCCCAATGGTGTGCGAAGCAGGGGCAGGATGCAAAGCAGCGAATCAGCGAAGCAAAGAGAGGCCTTTAATTAACTTATGATTTTAAGGTACACTAAGATTTAGCTTAAAGAATTCTTTTATTTTATATGATAATAAAATAAAATCAAAGAAGTAAAGGAATTGAACCTTTTTTCTCTTACCCGCCTAATAGGCAGCCTAATAGGCTGCCCAATAAGCAAAGTGGAGGTGAGGACTGAGCCTTTGCTTTACCATTTAGCCAACTTCCTTTAAAATTAATTTTACGTCCTCCGCTCCCCTGCTGTGCGAAGCAGGCTGGGGTGCGAAGCGCTACGCTGATTAGCGCCCTAGCCTGCTTCGCTGCGCACCCCCGCGTAGCTGGGCGCGCACTGCAGGGGTGGGAGGGGAGCGCAGCCCTGCTTCGCGCCCATTGGGGCGGGCCGCCCATTGGGCGGCCTATAGGGCCTTAGCTGCAAGAACTTAGCATAGACCTAGAACAGGGCAGGGGGTTTATTAAGTTTAATTTTATTTATATTTTTTTTTTATTTATTTTTTTTCTTTTCTATAGAAGTAATTTACTTAAAATTATGAGTATAATAATAAGAAACCAATCATTAGAGAGAATAATCCTGTAGCTTCTGCTAAAGCGAAACCTAGGATAGCGTAAGTAAATAATTGTCCTCTTATTTGAGGGTTTCTAGCTGTTGATGCTATTAAAGATGAGAAGATTAAACCGATTCCGGCTCCAGCTCCGATTAAACCTGAGCAAGCTAATCCTGCTCCAATGTATTTTGCTGCTGCTAACATTTTTTGTTTTATTGTTTTTTTAAATAGTGTCTAACGTATAAGCTTAAAAAATATATTATATTATTAATTCTTTTTTAATTTTATACTTCTTATATATAAATGTAAAATATATTATTATTTTAATTAAAAAAAAGGTTAAACCTTTGGCTACGCAGTACGCAGTACGCAGTACGCAGTACGCAGTACGCAGTACGCTGTACGCAGTAAGCAGTACGCAGTACGCAGTAAGCAGTACGCAGTACGCTGTACGCAGTAAGCAGTACGCAGTACGCTGTACGCAGTAAGCAGTACGCAGTACGCAGTAATTATACCCAAGGCGCGCAGCGCTGCGCAGCGAAGCAAGGGAGGGGGGGGGTAAGAATAGACATATTATTTAGCGCCAGCTCGGCGAACACCGAGCAGGCTGCGAATAAAGGTAAACCAAGTATTTAATGGCTTACTTTACCTCTATACCAGCGGAGCACTAGCCCAGCTGTGGGAGGATTTAATTAATATTATTATTAGAAGAAAGTGTTATAATAAGTGATGCTAAGTAAATAATAATTAATCTCAAGCCTGTAGGCCCTACAGTTAATAAATTACTCTCTCCTTCGCCTCCTGCTGCGATGATAGAATCTATAAATATTGGACTAAACACTAAGAATATTAAACTTAATAAACCTAAAGTAATATATAAAGAATAAGTAGTTATTACTCCTGTATCTAATTTAGCAATATTATTACCAGTATTATATAATACTGTAGATAAGCCGTGAGGTCCAACTGTTTCAATCACACCTCTATCTAAAACTTTAGATATAGTATATCCTAACTGTAAACCTCTACTTATTATAAAATGATTATAAATAATATCAAATAGATATTGTCCGTTTAAGAAGGCATATATTTTTCGTACTATTGAATTATTATCACTCATTAAATTTGGAGTATTATGATATAAAAATAAGGCTAAACCAGCACCCAATAAAGATAAAATAGCAGGTAATAATTTATATAAAATAGGTAAACTAAATTCAGCTTCTACTAATGAGATATTATTAGGATGTATAAATAAAGCATTTCCAAAGAAATCAGTACCTATTCCTACAAATAAATCTGAGAAAACAAAACCAAAGAAAATACTAAATAACGATAAAACTAATAATGGTATTATTACAGCTAAATTAGCTTCATGTATATTTAAATAAGTTACTTTAGAACCATTAGGTACTGTTAAGAATACTAAGGATATTAATCTGAAAGAATAAAAAGCAGTTAAACCTGCAGTAACACTTCCTAATATGTAAGCATATGTGGAACTAAAACTGTATTGAGAATAAGCTAATTCTATAATTAAATCTTTACTATAGAATCCTGAAAGCCAAGGTAAACCTAACAAAGCGATAGTACCTACTAACATAGCAGAGTATGTAAATGGTAAAAAGTTTATTAAACCACCTAATCTTCTAATATCCTGTTCATCTCCTGCACTATGAATTATAGCACCAGCTCCTAAAAATAATAAAGCTTTAAAGAAAGCATGGTTAACTACATGCATTAAAGCAACATTGTATTGACTAAGACCTACAGCCATTACCATATAACCCAACTGACTTATGGTACTAAAAGCTACTATTCTTTTTATATCATTTAAAACTAGACCACATGTAGCGGCAAAGAAAGCTGTTGAAGCTCCTATTAAAGTGATGATTAATAAAGCTGTTGAACTATATTCTAATAATGGGGAAGATCTTACTAATAAGTATAAACCAGCTGTAACTAGTGTAGCAGCATGTAATAAAGCACTAACAGGAGTAGGAGCTTCCATTGAACCAGGTAGCCAACTATGTAAACCTAATTGAGCACTTTTAGCCATAGCACCCATAAAAATTAATAAACTAATTATAGTTATAGCAGTTTCATTAACAAAAGGTGCCAATGAAAAGATAGTAGAATAATCTAATGACCCAAACATTGCAAATAAAGCAAAAAACCCTATACTTAATCCCATATCACCTACTCTATTCATAGTTAAAGCTAGTATAGCAGCTTTATTTGATTGTATTCTAGTAAAATAAAAGTTAATCAATAAATAAGATACTACACCAATACCTTCCCATCCTACAAACATTACAAAGTAGTTAGCACCTGATGCTAGTAATAACATGAAAAAAGTGAATAATGAAAGATAAGAGAAAAATCTCTGATTATGTGGATCTGATGACAGATAATCAACAGAATAAATATGTATTAAAGAAGAAATATATAAAACGGGAATAAACATAGATACTGTTAATTGATCGAATAAAAATTCCCAAGAAATTGACATATATTCTGATTCTACCCAACTAAATAAGTTAATTGAGACAGGTGAACCACAGATACCTACTTCATAAAATGATATTGTAGCTAATAAAGAAGCTAATAGTAAACAAGTACATGTAATAAAATGAGCACCTGTAACACCTATTTTTCTACCCATTAATCCTGAAACTAATGATCCTAAAAAAGGTAAAATTAATATTGAAAGATACATTATGTTCTAAGTGAGATATTTCCTCTTAACCGATAATAAGCTACAAGAATACTTAAACCAATTACTGATTCTGCTCCAGCTATGGCTATAATATATATACCAAATGTTTGACCCAGATTATCATCAAAACTGAAACTTGATATTAAAATTAATAATGTAACAGCCAGAAGCATAATTTCTATTGCAATAATCATTAAAATGATATTTTTTCTATTTAATATAAAACCTAAGATTCCTATTAAAAATAAAACTAGTGCTAGATTCATTTATATTTTTTTTTTATTCCTTTGGAAACCTGTAATAAAGACTTTATAAGATTTTAATGTCTAACGTTATCCCATGCCCGCGGTTACGAATGCACCTATAGCTACGCAGCTACGCAGCTACGCTCCCCTGCTGTGCGCAATGCGCAGCGAAGCAGGCTGGGGTGGCGGGCCTCGGGTGCGCAGTGCGCAGCGCAGCGGAGGGTGTAATAATTTATTGTTAATAATTTATTCAACAACCGCTGCCTGACCGGTTTTCCCTTACCCTTTTTTTTTGAGGGGGGTTGTTTGTTTAAATTGTCTTATTTTTTTTTTTATTTTTTATTTATTTTTTTTTTTATTTTTTAGTTATGATTGTACTGGCAACATGTTAAATGCATGGAATGGTACAGGGCTAGCTAATGCCCATTCTATTGAATTGGCTGTTTGTGTTTCATTATTAAACTGTGACAAAGAAGTAAAATAAGAGGGTATAGCCCAAGGATTATTATTAACTTCTTTACCGTTAGCAAATAAATCATATACAACGTAACCAAAAAGAACTGTAGCTACTACTGATATTAATGAACCAAAACTTGAAACTGCGTTCCATATACTAAAGGCATCAGGATAATCTGGTATTCTTCTAGGCATCAATTGTGTTAATCCTTAATATACATCTATTTAAGACGTATTTAAGACTCCTTTCCTTACGGAAAATTATATAGTTTATGCCGCACCCCTGCCCTAGCTTCGCACCCCGGCCTATTAGGCATACTGCGTAGCCGCGCCCCTTGCGGCTACGCAGCACACCATTGGGGCGGGCGCGAAGCAGGGGAGCGTAGCTAGGGCGCGAAGCAGACTCCCGCCGGCGCGAAGCGGATTATTATTTAAGGCTGTATGGCCGACTACGTCAATTTTATTTTTTTTTTATTAATAGACTGCTTCGCTGCTACGCACCCTGCTATAATAAGCGCTGAAGCGCTGCAATATTTTACTATATAATTTCTACTTATTTATTATGCTTTAAATAAGTAAAAGGTTCAGACTATGTCATTCAATCCTTATACCCTAAAGGCTTAATTTATTAAGGATTGATTGGGCGCTAACTATATTACAGTTTATAATATAGAGTGCAAGATTATTGTTAATACTACTCACTTGCTAGTCGTTGAACGTTTTTATTCCTACTCCACAGGAACCATAAGGGTACGACCCCTCTGTCTTTAAGATAATTTAATCTTAAAGGCAGGCTTGTGAAGGTATTGAAATAAACTTCGCTGCAAATTGTCCTAAAAATGGATTTAAAAGCACTCACAGTTTTAGGATTTTCTTTGCAATTCACCCAATTTACTAATGGTAATTTAAATGTTACCATAGAGGCATGAAATTTTAATCTAAATGTATGCGTGAAAATATTTTTCCTTGCCCCGTAGGGGAGAAAGGAACTTTGCTATCTAAATATTTAGTTAAAGTGTCTTTACCCATTTTAAAATGTTTAACACATTCAACTGTAGGAAAAACGCCTATATATTTAAGAGTAGGGGCGGCTGCCACAGCTTCATAAACATAAACTAATTTTTGTAATTTAGCTATAGTTTCAGGAGATTTTTTAATACCATACTCCCCGCGGGGGTGGGATTGTTTTTCCCCTTTTTATCTCTCTTTTATGGCAGCCGCCCTAGAAATAAACTCAGGTGAGAAAACTTTACCGAACATAGGGTTTAAACAACCTTCTCTATTTAATATAAAATTAGAAGCGTGTTTAAAGCCTAGTGTAGAACCTGCTGTAGGAGAAAGGTTTAATTTATTATCTGAATATTTTGTAAATAAAATATCCAAGTAAATTTGTTCTCTTTCTAATATTAAATTTTTTGATATTTGTGGCAATTGCCCTAAATCTTCTAAAATAGCTAAGCAAAAATTATTATGTCCATATTTTCTTAAGCTGTTATATATAGGTAGATTTCTTGAAATTATTTTAGTATTAAAGTAATTTAGTAGTCTTGTAGAACCTGTTGAAGAACTACCAATATATATATCACCATTTATTAAATTAGTCCACTGGTATATGACAACTCTTTTTTTATTGTCAGTACCTATAAGATTTCTATTTAATTTAGGATAATAAACTCGCATAGGTTCTTTTAAAAATTTTGGTTTAACAAAAGGACCAAAAACAAGCAGGGCTCCGTCCTCCCGCTGCCCTGCGGAAGCAGCGTAGCGCTTCGCACCCCCGCCTAATAAGCAGGTGCGGGATGCGAGGGGAATCGCAAGGCCTCCGGCAAATAAGATATTTTCACTTATACAAGATGTCATTTCTAACATACCAGCTAGACCTAAAAAGTGTTGAGGGAAAAATGTTAAATTAACCCCTACAAACATAGCCCAAAAATGTATTTTACCTAATAGTTCATTATATGTTTTTCCAATAATTTTAGGAGACCAGTAGTAAAACCCAGCAAATAAGGCAAACACAGCACCCATCGATAAAACGTAATGGAAGTGTGCTACTACATAATAAGTATCATGTAATGCTATATCTAAACTAGCATTAGCTAATATTACCCCTGTTAAACCACCTATTGTAAATAAAGATAAGAATCCCATAACAAATAACAATGGTGTAGTAAATCTTAAACTACCTCCGTAGCAAGTAGCTAACCATGAGAAGATTTTTATTCCAGTAGGTACTGCAATTACCATTGTGGCAGCAGTAAAGTAGGCTCTAGTATCTACATCAAGACCTACTGCAAACATGTGGTGAGACCATACAATAAATCCTAAGATACCAATAGAGAACATAGCATATACCATACCTATGTAACCAAATACTGGTTTACCTGAGAATGCTGATACAACATGACTAACTATACCAAAACCTGGTATAATTAAAATATACACCTCTGGGTGACCAAAGAACCCGCTTCTTTACATATTACTTAAAACCCTGAATAATATGCATTAATATAAATTATTAATACTTTAGTTAACATTTTTAATTATTAAAGAAAGAAACCGACTGTACATTAAGCACTTTGTCTAATTTTAGCAAGCCTCCCTGCCTTGTAGGGCAAGGCTGGACAGTACTTACCAAACTAAATTTTACTTTTAAGTAATGTAAGTTAAAATTAGATAAAGCACCCACTAGTGACCCAGTCTGTAGCGACTCTCAGTAAGAGAAGCCGACGGTCTGGCTTGGGGAGCTTTGACCGTTTTCACTAGCATCGCCAAACAAGAGATAAGCCTCCCACCCTGCTGCTCTGCGAAGCGCGAAGCGCGAAGCGCGAAGCGCGAAGCGCGAAGCGCGAAGCGCGAAGCGCGAAGCGCGAAGCGCGAAGCGCGAAGCGCGAAGCGTAGCGCCCTAAGGCTAGGGCGAGGGACGACCTTGTTCCACCCTCTTGTCAGAGAATGCAATATATAAATATATTGGACTAGAATAATGGTACATCTTCTAAATAAAGATAGATGTTAATTGTTTAAGGTCTTAAAAAAATATATTGACATCTGCCTTAACAACTTCATAACTTTTCGTTAAACCATATCCTTTATTCCTGTTATTTTACACTATTTACTCTTTCGCTTTACTGCATTAACTTTTTTAGCTTTTTCTATTAAAATATTTCTAAGTTCTAAATCAAGATGTTCTTTATTACTTATAGCACTATGTATTTCTTTCCATAAACCTAAACTAATAGATTTTTTTGTTTTTAATGGAAATTTATTAAAATAATCATAAATATTATAACAAGATTTTTCACCTGATAATATATATGAATAATTTGATTTTTTAGAATGTGCTTCTAATCTACCCGCCTTAAATAATAGTATTAAGCTACTTAAAATAGGTAAATTACTATCACCTTTTTGAGATACTAGGTATCTAAGTCTAAAGGCATTTGATTCTTTTAAAAAAGAGACTGTAAAACAACCTTCAGCATCAGTGAAACCAGATAACCAAGCATCTTTAATACTAGGTAAATTATCATAAGATTTTAATTCAACTGCTGCAGCGCCGCAGGCGCTGGAGGGAGTGGCTCCGCTTACTTTGTTTTCGAACGATGCCTTGAAATTTTGACTAAGGCCCTCCCTGCTTCGCACCCGTGTGAGCGAAGCAGCGCAGGCGGCTTCGCAACTCCCTTTTTTAATTATTTTTTGATTAAAAATCTCTAAGAATTCTTTAAAGTTTTTCTTTCTAGTGGGTAATACAATGTTACCATTAAACAATAATATTATTAAATATAAATTAGTTAAATCTTGTACAACATATCGAGAGGTTCTTACACCTTGTTTAATAACTGTACCAAATCCTAATGTTTCTTTAATATAATGTAAGATATTTATATCTTCTGTTGATTGAGTTATAACAAATTGTAAAGAGTTTCTTGTTTTGGATGCTTCGCTGCGCACCCCTCCCCGGCCTGCTTCGCACAGCAGGGGCGCTGTGCGAAGCAGGCTGGGCGCGCACACAAAAGAACCGTCTCCTTCTGTAAATCCTATAAACCATGTTAAAAATTCATTACAAGGAGCTTTATTATTATAGTGAAGTTTATATTGATTTTTAAAACTTAAAAATTTATCATCATTAATAGAAAGGCTGCGCAGCCGCCCTAAAGCTAGAGTAGTGTACGGAGTTAAGAATAGATGTTGGTATAATACAGGGTCACCACCTCCTGCAGGGTCATAGAAACTAGTATTAAAGTTTCTATCTGTTAATAGCATAGTTATACCACCGGCTAATACAGGTAATGATAACAGTAACAATATTGCTGTTACAAATATCGCCCATACAAATAAAGGTAGTTTGTGTAGGGACATACCAGGTGCTCTCATATTTAAAACTGTTGTTATAAAATTAATAGCTCCTAATAGTGAAGATACCCCAGCTAAATGAAGACTAAATATAGCTAAATCAACTGATCCACCAGAGTGAGACTGTATCCCAGCTAAAGGAGGATAAACTGTCCATCCAGTACCAGCTCCATTTTCTACTAATGAACTAAGTAATAGTAAAATTAATGAAGGTGGAAGTAACCAGAATGATATATTATTTAATCTTGGAAAAGCCATATCAGGGGCACCTATTTGAACTGGTAATAAATAATTACCGAATCCCCCTACTAAGGCAGGCATAACCATAAAAAAAATCATAATAAAAGCATGAGCTGTTATTATAACATTAAATAGTTGATGGTCACCTTGTAGAAATTGTACTCCAGGTGCTGATAATTCTAATCTTATGATCATAGAAAAAGCAGTTCCTATCATTCCAGCAAATACGGCGAATATCAAGTACAATGTACCAATATCTTTGGCATTTGTAGAAAACAACCACCTAACCATTAAAAAAAATGTACCTGCCTGCTATTTAATTCCTTTTTTCTCCTATTTACAATTTGAATCTTTTTTTATAAACTTAGAATTTCTGCCGTTACCATAACTAGCGGCTACGCAGCATGCTCAACTACGCACATTTTATCGGAATAGAGGTGACTCGAACACCTAAGGGTCTCCCCGAACAATTAGCAATCGTCTTATCTTACCAATGAAAACTATTCCTACGCCAGACTTAAGCCGGGAGGGGCTGGGCAGCGGGTGCTATGCTCGCAGCAGGGGCTCGTTTTAATTATTACCCCGCGCTTAGCTGGATAGGGTCTTTTATTTGAAGGCTCATTAAAAACCTTTTCTTTAATAAAATAAATCTCTCGCTCGGCTGCGTAGCCGCGCGCCTTTTTTTTTTAATCGTGCCTCACTCTCTCTGCTGCTGCGTAGCCGCGCTACGCTCCAGCAGAGGGGGATATTGTTGTCCCATCTTTTAGTCTTTATCAGATTCGAACTGACACTAGCCGCGTGAAGGGCAGCTGTACTACCATTATACTAAAAGACCTTATATAAGGTTTAACCTGAGGTTCTTTATAGCGCAACCCTCCCCTAGCCTGCTTTGCACTGCAGGGCGGCGGAGCCAGGGAGGGGTGTGTAGCGCGGCTACGCAGCAGCAGAGAGGGGTGGGAGGCTTTATTTATTTCTAATAGCGACATTAGGAATTGAACCTAACCTTACAGTTCATGAGACTGTGGTGCTAACCTTTACACCATATCGCTTTTTCTGAAATAAATTTATTAATTTTTTTTTTTCTGCCCTCAGCCCTGCTATGCGCCCCTGCATAGCTAGGGCGGCGGAGCCAGGGAGGGAAAGGAAGATAGACGTAACCGTTAACGGGTGACCTGGCCTATTATTGTTGTTACTAAATTAATTACTTTTTTTTTACCTTATTTATTTTTTTTTATTCTCTTTTGGACTCGAACCAAAATTGACACTTTAGAAGAATGATGTTCTACCATTGAACTAAGAGAACTATAAATATTACTCCCGGCGGAATTCTTCCCCCAGCCTAGCTTAACTAGGGAACATTAGGCTGAGGGTTTATATTTATATTTCTGCCGGGGGCCGTCGGGCTTCTATCTTTATTATGCGCCCCCTACTCCCGGAACCCGGGGCCCCTTAATTGAGAACGCTTGCTCCGCAGCAAAACGGGTTATATTATATTACGAGTAATCAGATTCGAACTGATGATATCTACTTGGAAGGTAGAGGCTATACCAACTTAACTATACTCGCTTTCTTTTTTTTTTCTGCCCACAGCCCTATTGAGGCGCGTAGTAGTTAGGTGTGCGTGCGTAGCCGGCAGGGGGGAGGGCCTTCATTAAATAACTTTAATTAACATTATGTCCCAGCCTTAAGCCTTAGCAGAATGCCCAATGGGGGTGCGTGCGTACTGCTTCGCACTGTAGAGGAGGATGTTTATTTTTTAATTATTATTTTTTTTTTAATTTAATAATAAAAGCCTCATAGCCTTAGACACGTGGGTGGCGGCCGCCTGCCCATTGGGCCTAGTGTTATAAAAGTATTTTTTTTATTATTTATACCTTTACTTACTTTTAAATTAAAATTTAAAGTTTTACGAGCCCTTCCAGATTCGAACTGGGACACCCCTAATTGACAATTAGGTACTCTACCAATTAAGCTAAGGGCCCTATTAAATTCATACTCCTCTTTTAAACTTAAACATTTCCTTTTTTTCTTATAATGAAGGTTTACACCTCAAAAAAAAAACCTCCCACCTTATAGATAAGGGGTTTAAGGTCTAAGGCTGAGGCTTGGTATAAATTTTTTTATTTTTTTGAAAAATTTTACCAAGAGCGAGGTGACTCGAACACCTACCGATGATTTTGGAGATCGCCATACTAACCAATTGATACTACGCTCTTATATTCTTAACTTTTAAAATAAATTTCTGCCCTCAACCTCCCCTGCGGCCCCCCCCCCCTGCTTGCTATGCCCCCCTGCTGCGGACATAGCAGCCGCGCCCCTGCTTCGCGCCCATTGGGGCGCTGTGCGAAGCAGGCTGGGGGAGGGTGCGAAGCGGGCAGGGGCGCGTAACTAGGCCTTGGGGTGCAGGTGAAAGAAAGCACGGGGCGGTGGCTTAATATAATGTTATATTTAAATACGGCTCCTATGTCTACCTAAAATTTCCTTATACCTAAAATAACATCCTATTGGACTCGAACCAATAAACAGTTGCTTCGAAGGCAAACGCTGTACCAATTCAGCTAAAGATGTTAAGCCCCTACAGTGCACAATGCGCAGCGAAGCAGAAAACGGGCTATGCTTATAGGTAGGGGAGAAACGCCATAAGGACGCGATTATTTTGCCCCATTGCAGCAGATCTAAACATTATATCTAGTGCCCCCCCCGCTTAGCGGGTAAGCAGCATGCCCATTAGCTGCTTCGCGCCCCAATAGGGGGGAGGGCACTAAGACTTCTTTTACTTTTTTATTTACATCTGCTCAAAAAAGAAGTTAGCGTGTTAGATTAAATTAATGAAGCTCTGGGAGTGTGTGCGTGAACAGCAGCCGCGCGGGCGTAAGTACAAAAACGTTTTAAATAACCTTAGTCCTGCGTGCTTACATAGCAGCCGCGCGGACATAAAAATAAATTATTAAGCACCCACCAGATTTTACTTAATGCCTAATGGGCGCCCAGTGGACAGAGGAACTAGGCTGAGGTGGGGCTGAGAATAAAGTATAGTTTTATTTTATTACGAGTAAAGAGACTTGAACTCTTACAATTAAAATAATCATGAATACCTAAAATTCACCCGGCTACCATTTCGGCATACTCGTTAAATATAAAATGATCCTCAGGCGCTTAACAGCCTGCCTTACAGCATAGTCGGGGTGCGAAGCAGCGTAGCGCTTCGGCCCCCTGCTGTGCGAAGCAGGCTGGGGTGGGTGCGTAGGGTAAGATGCGGAGTGCCCTACGGGCCGGAGTAGTTAAATGTCCACACTATAACCTATGATAAGCCACGGACAAAGGTGTGGTTAAAGGCCAGGCCTTTTTTTTTTATTTTAATTTAAGGGGTAGAGTAATCGAAACTCTGTATGTAAAGTGTAAATTTACCGCTAAACCACTCAGCTAACCCCTTCTTTATTACTCTCCCGTCGGGATTATAACATTCCCGCTCCCGGCGGGACCGAAACTATTTATTTTTATTAAATTTAAAATATTTCTATCCTCAGCCTCCCCTCTGCGGGCATAGGAGCCTGCAGGGCTGGGAGGAGGGTCTGAATTTAACTAAGAGTAGATGTAGTTACCCGCTTCGCACCCCCTGCAGTGCGAAGCAGTACGCACGCACACCAATGGGCGCGAAGCAGGGTGCGAAGCACTGTGTGCATAGTGGCGCGCCCTACGTGTGCGCAATGTGCAGCGCAATGTGCAGCGAAGCAAGGGGGGGGGGTTAATTATTTGTTTATTTTCCAGCTGCACCTTCCAGTACAACTACCTTGCTATGACTTTTGAGATGTTACTCAAATGGCTTAAATAGATCTAATAATAATTAATAAAGAAACTATTTATATTACAAGCTAAAGCTGTAAGCTAAGCTTTTTCAATATAGAATATAATACTTTGATTTATTTTCCACCAAAATAAGCTTCTTCCCAGCGACAGACGGTTAGTTCATCCCGGATCCTTGCTTCACCGTTGCGCCTAATGATCAACGATTACTCGAAATTCCTCCTTCATGCCACCAAGTTTCAGGTGACAATCCGTAACATTAATTTAATATTTTGACTTTTTTTAATGATTAGCTCATCCTTATGCTCTTTTAATTAAAAATTAAATAAAAAATTTTATTTATTTTTTGATCTCCTTTTTAGGAAAGAGAAGTTTTGCGTCACTTTGTGAAAGTCTTTATAGCACGTCGATAGCCCAGTTCATGAGGGCCATAAGGGCTTGTCTTAGCCCCAAATGATACTTTATCAGAATCATTAATTGTTAAGTAAAAATTAACAATAGGGATTGCGTCCGTTAACGGATTTAACCTAACTTTTCACAATACGGACTGAAGACAGCCATGCAACACCTGTATTAAGCATCAGCTTATCTTAAAAAGATAAACAAGACTACTCCTTTTATCTCTTTCTACACTAAACTTTTATAAAATAAAAAATTAACCTAAATTAAAACTTAAGTATATCTTTATATTTAATAATTTAGTAAGTATATTAAGGACTAAAGTTTTTATACAAGAACTGGTAAGGTTTTACGCGGATTATCGTATTAAATAACATGCTTCACTTCGTTTGCTCCGAAACCGACTAATTTTTTTGTTTTCAACTTTGCAGTCGTACTCACAAGGCGGAATGGTTTTCGTGTTAACATCGTCTCTAGCTTATTTCTTACTAGTAACTACCATTCATCGTTGACAGTGAGGGATACAAGGGTCTCTAATCCTTTTTTCTGTCCTCACCTTCGTTTCTCAGCGTCAATCTTTATTGGATAAATGCCTTCGCCCTTAACACTCTGCTCCTTATCTACGGTTAGCACTCCTTTCTGAAGTATTGTTTTAACCTCTTTTAGATTCTAGCTTTAATTGATCCTTTCTTTATTTTTTTAATATTAAATTATAATTTTTATGAAAATAAAAAATAAAAATTTTTCCTATATTAAAATAGTAAACTAAAAATTAGATACTTAAAGCCGCCTACAAACCCTTTACGCCTGATCAAGACGACTAACGTTTGCGTCTCTCGCCTTACCGAGTCTTCTGGCACGAGTACTTGGACGACACTAATAGTAAGGTAATATCATTATTTTCCCTTACGTTATCCCCAATGACACATCGAGGATTTCAGTTAGCTAGTTCACTCTTGCGAGCATTGACTAATATTCTTGACTGCTGGTAGCAATAAACGCTACTTGGGAGATTTCATTCCCAATGTGGTCATTTGTTCTGTCAAACTTGACTATCGATCGTCGGCTTGGTAGGCTTCTACTCTACCAACTACCTAATCGAATGTAAATTGAATCCCTATAGCGAAAAATTTTCTTTCTTTGTTAAAGTTTACCTTTTTTTTATTCTTTATGTTTTAGGCGCGCTACGCACGCACTCATCATAAAGGTGTGCGAAGCTAACTTAACATAATTCTTAAAGATATCTTTATTATCTTAAAAATCTCAATATTAGATCCTTAACTTATACCCGTGCCCAAGGACTCAGGGCGTAGAAAGGCTAATAAATTAATATAATATTATGTCCAACTTCGCGCGGCTACTACACACGCAGCAAAAGGCAGATTTAATGATAAATATATTATTTTATTTCTAATACTAAAAAGAATATATCTTCTATTTATGAAGACTACAAGGGTATCTCATTTACAATACTCACCCCTACACCTTGTATACTTAAAATATAAACATATTATAACATCTATATTTAACTGCATACAAACGATTTGCATGTCTTAAAACTACTGAAAAACGTTCAATCGGAACCAAAATTAAATTCCTACTTAATTTAAAAAAAAGATTTGATTTTTTCTTTTTTCATATTTTATTTGCAATATTGCAATATTTATTATCTCTTTTAATAATTAATAAATTTACTATTTTAAACCCCCCCAGCTTTGCTATGCCCCCGCTTCGCACCCTCCCCGGCTACGCTGCGCAGCGCTTCGCGCCTAAAGGGGCGGGCGCCCTCAGCCCAGATCTGGCCCCAAATGATACTTAGCGCGGCTACGCAGCAGCTGCAGGGGGTGCAATCAAAGAAATATAAATTTATACTGACTCCCTCACCAGCTCTGCTGCGTAGCCGCGCGAACCCTAATTAGGCTGCACGGCTGCTATGCTCGCACGTAGGGAGCTAAGCCTCTACCGTGTCCTAGGACAGACTGAAGGCATTGTAATTATTATTTACTACTTAATTTAGTAATATACATTCTAACTACTTGTTGAAATGTAAATAAAGGTAAAATGTATTTAGAAAATACATAAATTAAGGCTAATAATGTTAAAAATGAAAATGATAATTGATTTATAAAATAAAATGGAATTAATTGAGGCATAATATATTTTTTTTTTAATTTTTTTTTTTTACTCTTCTTAAAATGAAAGAGCTATCCCTGTTATAATTTAATTAGTTATATTCTTTATAACTCCTTCCCCACCCCTACGGTAGCTATGCACGCAGAGCTGGAGGGAGGTGTTCTTTTTACCTTATGCTCATAGGACAGCCCTACTTTGCTTCGCCCCCCTCTATATATAAGCCACCCTTATCTGCATAGCTGCATAGCTGCATATCTGCATAGCTGCATAGCAACTCTCTGTTAAATCAGGCCTAGGCCTGGCGAGGCGTTAATAGAAGGAGGTGACATTGCCCCCCCGTAGGGCGGGCCTTCAGGTTAAAACAACAGTTAATTAAATATATTTATAAATTAAAAACAAGAAATAGTAACAATAAAATTTAATTTTTTTTTAATTTTACCCCGCACGGCTGACTATACTGCAGAAGGTCTACCCGACGGACAAGGGCTAATTTTATTACTATAACAAGATGGGATATATCTAGTAATCTTCAGAACTTTAATTCTATTTTATATAAAATATACTTATTAAACTTCAGCCCGCTGGCAGCCAGCTGGCCTCCTTTCTTTTTTTTTCTTTTTTATTTTTTGTCCCCAGCAGGCTCCGCAGCAGGGTAATTTTTTTTTAATAAAAGCATTTCAGCAGAGGCCTAAGGGTTACACTATTTTTGCTACAAGCTTACGAACAAAGAGACTTGAACTCTTAAGGAATCACTTCCACTCCTGCTTAAGAGGAGATTGTTTACCAATTTCAACATGTTCGTTAAATACCAATTAATATTAAGTCGGTGCCCTCTGGCTGCCCGCTGCCCATAAAATAAAGTAGGATAAAATGTTCCCTTAGCTTAATAAGGAGCATATGCCTTTTACCTTCTCCCTGTACACCGTATCACCCCATTAATCTGAGGTGGGCACTGTTAGGCCTAGCGCAGCAGGCTGAGAAAAAGGGTATAATTATATAATTATTATTTATTACCTCCCCTCCCTTACTTCGCTGCGCATTGCGCTGCGCATTGCGCTGCGCAATGCGCACACGTGGGGAGGGGACTATATTTATATTACTTTTACTATACTTATATATAAATATATGATAAGGCTTTAAGGGGGGGGGGTAGGATAGATGGCTTCGCAGAGCGTAAAGGGTCATTTTATTTAAAAATATGACTTAAAGTAACTGTAAAATTAAATGCTCCTTTTCTAGATTTATCTGTAAACATTGATTTTTCAATTAATTTAGCATTCAATCTATTTAAAGTACCTCTTTGAGCTCGTTTAACTGTTAATCGAGGTATTACTCTTTCTTTAGCTGTTCTACCTGCTAATTTTATATTAAGTCCTGAAATTCTAGAAGGGAAAGACACATTATTACCTGCTTTATACCCTAAAATATTATTAAGGTTACTATTTTTGTCCTCCTCTTTAAGCATTTCAGCAGAGGCAGGGCTTGATTGAATATTAATAGTTTTAAACAATCTAGAAATAATTTTAATAAATTTTTTATTATAACTTTCACTGTTTAATTGTTGTACTAAAATATTACTATCTTGATAAGGTTTGTATAGTCTCACTAATTCTATTTCAATATCAGTATTAAATAATTTTGTTAAATAGTCACTTAAATATAATAATTTATCATTTATAACAGATAAAATATTAGTATAAACTCCCTGACTGCTATGCACTGCAGCAGTGTGAAGCAGGCTGGGCAGGTGAGAAGCAGTGTTATGTTTATATTCTTTTTTAATGTAATAAAACAAATGAATATTAACCTTAAATTTAGAGTCGAGGCCTAGACTAGGATTTGATTTTAAAGTTAAACCATCGCCTATTGAGCCATGTGTTAAGCATCCTGCCAGCCGGGCAACTGCTGCGTAGCCGCGCCCTTTACTAATGGCGGCGGAACCAGAGCCTTTATAAGCAATAGTAAATAATGGTTTACTAATTAGACAACCACTAGATTTAAAAGCTAAATTTAAAAGATTAGTAGCTTTTTCCATCGCAAATATAAATTTATTGTATGTTGCTTTTTTAAATTGGAAATTTTCATATTTAATATTTGTTTTATTATCTTGAGATTGGAAGGCTATAGCCCTAGCAGCTGTAAGTGAATTAATATATGAGCGATTATTTACCCCGAGCCCTGATAGGCCGGACGTACTTATACTATTATTTAATTGATAACTTAGTAATTGAGTATTATGGCTACCCTCTCCTGCAGCAGTGCGAAGCAAGCTGGGGGCCGAAACCATCCCAACAAGGCTTGTAGGTTGGGAGATATTATTAGCCTTATAACCGGAAAAAGTTACATATCTACTAAAAAGTTTAGCTATTTTTACGCCTCTGCCCGCACCCCCGTGGGGAGGACACTGAGAAACAGCGTAGTGGGCCGGAGCTTCTACGGAGCCAGCCCCGACTGCTGAACCAGAGGGTAGTGAAACTGAATTATGGTTTAATTTTTTACCTGTTATTAAAGATTCATATTCTACTAATGACAACTCTTTAAAGTTTAGCCCATTCGGGAATGTTTTGTTAATATTTTTTAATATATCAATTTTATTGGACCCTGCCACGACCCCAACGGGAAGGGCTGAGGGTATGATATCATAAGCTTGATTTTTTTTTAAATATGTCATTAATTTATGATGCCTCTCCGGGAGGATTTTAAGATAGATTTAACCTAGATATTTATTTACATTTTTTTTTAATTGTTATAAGTATCTCACGTCTTTTCACAAAGAGTGTAAGGACTAACATAAGAAAATTTAATCCTCTCAGCCTGCTGAGCCTATTAAATACGGAGCCAGCCTGAGTGCGAAGCGCTCAATTACGGGTTTAGCAGGCGAGGACAGAAACCTAATTATGTTGAATCACTAATAATAGATAATATAATACTTTAAATAAGTATTGAGAACTTATTCATACTGCCCTGCTTACCGGGTGCCGGGACTAAGGGCTATTTATTTAATTTTATTCTCATTTTAGCTTCCTTTTAAAGTTTAAAAACCAGGCTCGCGCGTCGCGTACTGTAAGACAGGCTAACCCGTTTCGCTCCCTCCAGCGGCTGCTGCTGCGGCTACGCACGCACGCACGCACGCTTGCAGGTGCGCGGGAAAAGCATCCTACTGCCCACCCTTCTGCTGCGGCTACGCACGCACGCACCCAAGCTGCAGAGCGGGGGTCGAAGCAGAGAGGCGGAGCTGCTTTAAGCCAGCTATTGTATGTATTTCAATTAAATTCTCCCGCTTTACCTTTCGCTTTATCCACTATATTTTTATAAATAATACCTGTACCTGTTGAAGACGGGAGAGCCGGGCCTCCTTATTTATAAAATTTATTTTAAAAGGAAGTATATTAGTTTTAAATATTATATTTTTATGTAATATACTTTTTAAAACAAAAACAATAAAAGCAAAATTTTAATTTTAGGGTCAACTTAATCATTGTTTGCCCGCACCCCCTGCCTGCATAGCAAAGCTGGGGAGGGTACTGCGTATAAGGCAGTCTTAGGACCTGAAAACATAAACCCGCTGAAAAATTAGAATAAAAATAAAAGGTCATATTCCTTACACCTCTTTACCCTCCCCGCTGCAGCGAAGCGCTGCTATGCTGCCTCACTGCAGACATTCTGCTTATTGGGTGTGGGCGCAGCGCTATGTTTACGTTGCGGCTGCTATGCATGCACGCAGCCAAGCTGCGCAGCCATTAGGTGAGCCAATGACTGCGCAGCGTTACGCCCCCGCCCTGCCCAGCTTTGCTATGCGCCCCTACGGGGGGGCAGGGTCTTAGCAGCGCACCTTGGCTGCGCAGTAGGGGACAGGCTGAGCGAGGCAGGAAAAGTTTAAATCTAACTACTGTTTTATTATGTCTATTATTTTATATCTTTTGCACAAGGTACAACGGACAGATGTCCCTGAAGAAACAAGTCTTCTTGTAGAATATGCTTTCAATATGTTTATAATATCTAGCATAGTATTATACTTTTTACTTAATATTTTAGGTTATATTTTAAGTATTTATGTTATCGAAAAATATAAATTAACTGATAAATATCCTAAATTAAGTAAATTTGTTAATTATTATATTAACGTAACTACCACATTTTTAGTAGTAGAGGCTTTCATTTGTATATCATTATTATTATTTATTGTAATATCTAATGGATATATTTGTAGTTCTGTTTTATTTAAGTAAATAATGTCCTTCCCGCCACACAGCCCTAGCCTTAAGCTAGGGCTTTAGTGCATACAAACATTATTACCCCCCCAGCTACGCACCCCTGCCTATAGTTATTACTCTGGAGTTTTTGCCTGCTTTTAACTGTATACAGACAATAAAAGCGATGTAACATAATCCTGGATAAGGGCTTTTAGGCTACTTGTTTAATGTCTGGTTTATTTAATCTTTATTTTGAGACACTGATTTAAGACATTATTAATAATTAAGGACTTTTCCTACTTAATTTATACGCTGTCACAAATTTATTTTACACCCTCCCCCTCCATGAAAGTATATCAAGCAAGAATCTACCCTCTAGATACTAGCACCCTCCCCCAACGGGTGCGAAGCGCGAAGCAGCGTAGCGCAGGGGTGCGAAGCAGGCGGGGGGTGAGGGGTTAATTAAGACTTGAGGGGGTAAATAGGAAGATAGTTTACCTGAATACTCTCTGGATAAAAATATGTTATTTCACCTTTCATAGTATCCAATTTATTAAGTAAAGTATTGTATTCAATCAGAAAATGATTTAAAAACTTATGTAAATCATTTTCTAAATTTAATATTGTAAAATCAATAACAACGTAAGTATTAACTTTAGTGGAATCTAAAACTTCCTTACATTCTCCTCGTAAACAGGGGGATAGTGATATGATTTTACAGTTAATTGATAAATAGATATGTTCAGCTTTCATACTGCTTAACATATAATAAAGTTCCTCATAAGCATTTTCAGGTGTCAATGGGAAAAGCGTATTATGTATTATTTTAGTTCTCATTTTATAGCTATTAATTAGGGGTGTAGTTTATTATTTATATTACTGCCGGCTGGTCTATTTACATCTCAAATTTAATGTTATAAGAGACCGTATATAAAAAATATAGTCATCATTCAAAATTTTCTTGTTTTTAAAAAGAATGTGTGAAAATTTAGCTAAGCTAAACAACACTAGACCTATCTTCATGATACGGCAGCAGCCAGTCTATTAAAAAACAACCACAACCAAGGCCTATTAGGCATAATAAAATCAAAACATGAAAACCGTAACATTTAAAACAAATTTAACAAACAAAAGACTAATTTATACACTTAGAACTTTTGTAAATAACTTTAATAAAAAATATAATAAAGAATCTATAACCATAAGTAAAATTGATTTAATTCTTCATAATAATCAGGAATTTAAATTACTTGAAAATTTTACATTCGAAACTATAGATCAATATCAAATTATTACATTTCAAAAACTAGTTCTCAAAGAATATAATAAAATAAAACTAGAAAATCCTGAAATTAACTTCCCTGAACAAAGTGCATACATTATGTTCTTTTTCAATTAACTTTAAACATATCCCCCCCCCTGCCAAAAAAAAAAAAAAATTTAACTTAAAGTTTTCTTTGTTTTAATAAAGTTTGGGGCGGCTTCGGTTGCCTTATTATAAAACAAACATCACCTAAGACCCAAGAGGTATAAAAAATAAATCATGTTAACAAAAAATTTCAATATTAAATCATCATTAACTTCTCGAATAGTATATAAAAATCTTACTAACTTTTTAAATAGACTTGTTCCCTCATCACCCGATGTGTCTTACATTAAACTTATTGCTAAAGTTTCCTATCGAGCGTCTTCGCATAAAAATATAAATAAATTTATTAGTATCAGCAAATTTAGTTATTTAGACCTAAATAACGGTGCTGATATTAAAAATTTTATTAGAACTACAGTTAATAATTATAATAGAAACTTAGACAAATATAACCCTATTAATCCAAATGACTTAATCATAAACTATCAATTTATAGATAAAGCTGAATATAAATCTAAATTTAAATATAATACTTGGTGTACAGACAAAACATTTGATTTAGGGCCAGCGGCAGAGGTTAACTTTCCATTGACTTTAGATTATAAATCCTTAAGTAATAAAGTAACAGTTAAAAATGTGGGTGCAAATAAATATTTCCAATATAAAGATTGTAAAGGTTTTAAAAATGCAGCTAATACTACTTTTACTGTTAAAAATATTATTTCTGATGCTAACTACGAAGTTAATAATGTAACATTATATTTTAATCGTTTATCCTACACATTTACAGATATGTTAAACAAAAGTAATGGTGAAATTACAAGATCTTTCACTAGTAGTGATCAGGTAATAACTAATAATTTCAAATCGTCTTCAGTTAAAAACTCACAAACTATTAATCCTTTAATTAACAGTGGATTACTTAATATCTTTAAATGTTTAACATTAGATTGTGAAACATGGTTAGATGAAAATAAGGTACAACACTTAATGAGTATTGCTTTTTATGATGGTGTAAGTTCTAAATTCTATTTTATTAAAGATTATGAAAATGAGTTTGTTATGATCAAAGAATTATTAACAGACTTAATGCAATATCCGGGATATAATATTTATATTCATAATGGTATCCGATTTGATTTAATATTCTTATTCAAACACTTTATTAAAGTAGCTAAAGAATCTGGTTTATTAGTTGAAGTTATTTATAAAGATGGTGAATTACTAAATGTTTCAGTTATTGATAATAAAGATAAAAAAAATATTAAAATAATTCAATTTAAAGATAGTCTAAAATTATTATTATCATCATTAAGTAAATTAGCTAAAACATTTGGTGTAAGCGAAGGTAAAGGATGCTTTCCCTTCGATTTCGCTAATCCAAATAATTTTAGCTATGTTGGTCCTACACCTGATTATAAATATTTTTCATTTAATGGAAAATCTTTGTTAAGTAAAGAAGAATATTCTAAAATGGTTAAAGTAAACTGGTCTTTTAGAACAGAGTTACATAATTACAATATTCAAGATTGCATCGTACTTTATAATATCATGGAACAGTTTGATCAGTTAATTCGTAGTACCTTTGGTTTCAATATGCATAATAATCCTACTCTTAGCTCATTGGCTTTTAGTATGTATAGATATACATATATACCAGAAAACTTAAGATATGTTAAGGTAGTTCGTAGACAAAAACAATTTAAAAGCTTAATTGATAGTTTAGATAAAGAATACGATGTTTTTGTAAGAGAATCTTATTTTGGTGGACATGTTGATTCATATATACCATATTTTAATAACAGTGGGATGGCATCCTCCCCCCTATTATATCATTATGATGTAGTATCATTATATCCTTACATTATGCAACAATTTAAATTACCATACAAAATTACAGATTTTGTAGAAGGTAATTTATTGTTAAACAATAAGGAGCTATTTGAATCATCAACTGGTTTTTATAAAGTTAAAGTTACAAGTCCTTCAGGATTAGCTAATCCTTTATTGCCTTATAGAAATAGTAATAATGTAGTAATATATCCTGAAGGAAGTTGGACTGGTACCTATTACTCGGAGGAAATAAAAAATGCAATAAAATTTGGGTACCAATTCGAAATAATCAGTGGTTATTTATTTGATTGCGATTTTTTATTTAAAGATTATATTACTAATTTGTTTAACATTAAACAAAATACTCCTAAAACTAACCCTATGTATCTAATTAGTAAAATATTAATGAATTCTTTATATGGTAAATTTGGTATACATCATTCTTTACCCGAATATTATGTTATCTCTGAAGAAGACATTAATAAAAAAGATTATAATGATACAGTAAAATTAGATAATGGATACTATTTAGTTAATAATGCTATTAATGGTGAAACTACACCTTTGAGTAATGTGGCAATCGCTAGTGCAATAACTGCCCTAGCACGAGTTCACATGAGCCAATTTAAAAATCAACCCGATTATTCCTTATATTATACTGATACTGACTCCGCTATAACAAATAAACCTTTACCTGATAATTTAATTGGTAAAAATTTAGGTCAGATGGATTTAGAAAATACTTATAGTAAATTCATAACATTTGGACCTAAATTTTATGCTGGTATTACAACCGAAGGTAAAGAAATAGTTAAAGTTAAAGGGTTATCTCACAATGTACTTCCTTCTTTTTCGGAATTAGAACTCTTATTAGATAAGGGGAAATACCTTGAAAAAGAACAAACTAAAGTCTTTAAAGATGTAGGTCTAAGTGAAATAACCCTACAAAATCTACCTTATATTTTAAAACCGACCGATAATAAGAGAGATTTTGTTTACGATGGCGATAAAATTATAGCTACGAAAAATAAAATTATAAACGACACCCCCCTTTATGACTAAAGGGACATTTTATTTTTCTTTTCTTTTCTTTTCTTTTCTTTTATGGAAGCACCCCACCCCTAAATCGGTTTTAATAGCCCTGCGCTACGCGCCCTAATGGTGTGCTGCGTAGCCGGCCTGCTTCGCACACCAATGGTGTACGAAGGAAGTGAGTGAATATCTTAACAGCTAGTCTTGTGACCAATTAGTAATGCTAAACTAAATGCTTTTCAGCAACTTTCATTTGCATCCTATCTAAGAAATGTTCTATTTCTTATCTTTAAAATAAAATAAAATAAATATTTTATTTTAGTTAGTATCTAGAGGGTAGATTCTTGCTTGATATACTTTCAGCTTTTATCTACTATGTTTGTGGCTACCCAACTGTGCCAAAATATATTTATATTACTATTTAGACTCCTCCCCCCCCCTTCACATTACGCTTTAGGGGGTGCTAAGCGGAGTATTAGTTAATATTTTAAGGTTATTTTATATTTGTATATGTCAATACAAATAGCTCTACGGAGTGCATCAATATAAAACTTATAATTAAATAGGTTTTATATTACAGAGCGATTACCACATTAAATATAATAAATTATAGCGAGGCGCGCTGTGTGCCACGCAATACCAAAAATTTTATAAAGAGAAATTAATGGCCTACTAGTTCCCGGCCCATTGGGCATGCTACGCTTCGCACAGCGCCCCAATGGGGAGGGACAGAGTAGTTTATTATATTTTATTTCAACAATTGGTACACTATGGAAACACAGCCTATTGATCCTTTCGTACTAGAAGGTCTTCCTCTTTTTACTAATTGTCCCCCCAGAAGATAGGGACCATACTGACTCACGTCGTATTAAACCCAATTCACGTACCCTTTTAATGGGCGAACAGCCCAACCCTTCCAAGCTTCTTCCCCCGGAGGATAGGATGAATCGACATCGCAAATAACTCCTAATCTTTCAATTAGGTTTAGATCATATCTTCAACCAGTACTTTGAATACAAAAAGTATAGCCCTGGTTGTTGGCGTGTGATCGTTGAGGGGTTTTAAACTATAATAAGTAGCTAATACCTAAGTAATAAAACTTCCCTGCTGATTGCCCAATCTTTAAAATTTTCACTAAATAATTTCTTAGTATTTAAAGCTCTAAGGGTGTTCCAGCATATAGCCAATGACTATTTTAATATTGCTATTAAAAATCCCCGATTTTATTTTTTTTTATCTTATTTATTGTTTAAGGTGCCAATCAGCCGGGACAATGTGTACTCTCGCCGGCTATCAGCCTGTTATCCCTAGCGTAACTTTTATCAAATGATCCCCGTCTATTCCATTTTATAGCGAGGGGTCACTATGCCCTACTTACGTATCTGGTTGACTTTTAAGTCTTTCAGTTAGGTATGCTTACCGCCATTACACACTGCGCAACCTTTACACTGGTTGATTGATCTCCATTCGATTTCTAGCTATACCTTATAAAATTGTTATATTTTTATAAATAGATGTTACCCCGAGCCTCCCCACACCGCTGCCCAGCTACGCTGGGCCGCTCCCCTAGCTATGCAGGGGTGCGAAGCAGGAGGTGAGGCTGAGATATAAGGTTTTTTATTAAGGATTAATCCTACCTAATATAATAAATACTAAAATTTAGTAACTAAGATTTAGTAAAATTTTATACCATCTAATAGTTTTATTTGTGTGTAATACTAATTAAACTGTTATGCCGTCCTGTCAAAGACTAAGTGGCTGTAAGTCTAATAGTATTATTATTTATTTTTTATATCTGTGGATGTACTTTGCTACTTTATTAAAGACGACCGCCCCAGTCAAACTGCCAATTAGTCAACTCTCCCTAATATTATTTTTAGGTAAACACTAACCCAATTCTAATCAGGAGGTTTCCACAAAACGTCTATCGACATACCTAATCACTATTGTTTAGAATTGTTCTAGATCAGCGTATTAACTAACTACAGTAAAGCTGCATAGGGTCTTCCCGTCCCACTGGGGGTAACCCGCATCTGCACGGGTAATTCAATTTCACTGAGCAAGTTGTAGAGACAGTGAGACCTTCGTTACATTATTGATACCGGACCACATTTAATGGCCAATTGATTTCGCTACCTTAGGATCCTCATAGTTAAGACCGCTATTAACCAGACTTTCAATTAGTAACAGTTACCCATTACCTCTTTTATGTTAATGGCATCGAGCAAATTTCAGAACGTATACTATGACTTTTATCATTGCACATTCTTGTGTTTTTAGTAAACAGTCGAGGCCTCCGATTCTGTGCCACCAAACTTAGATTATATTTATCATGGCTGATATTATTACTTCCAATATTCTATGTTATTAACATACCCTATAAAAGCCTGACGGAGAACCCATCAAGCTGCTAGCTGCTGCTAGCAGGGAGTGATTATTAGATAACCAAAATGGATTATTTAAAAACAAATTTAAAATCACCAAAAGCAAAGGCTAACGAAGTCAGCCTAAGGCTTTATAAATTTTGATTAAAGTGAATAATAATTAAAAAACAATCTAGCTTTATTTTAACAGAACCTCTGTCGAGCAGAGACTCCTCCCATATCTGTATGCCCGGTGGGCCAAGGTATGGTTAAATAAAACTGCTTATAATTAAGACTTATTCTATTAAGGCAGGTGCCAGTAAACGGAGTAAGTGATTATTTTTTAGAAATGATCCTTATTTGGTTCCTCTTATCGTCAAACTTATGAGGACAACTTGCCGAGTTCCTTTACAACTTTTAGCTCTACGCCTTAGTATTCTCTACTTACGAACCTGTGTCGGTTTAGGGTACGGTAGTTCTTTTGCATTTAAGTTTATTCATTTGATCCTTTCAACAAATAAATAACATTACAGCCGGCTGGCCTCCCTTAAATTAAAATTATCTCCTGCTGTATAAGCTGCCCCTTAATCCCCTGCGCGTTTATGCACGCAAGGGCGGAAAACAAACCTATACCGAGGACCTAATAATTTATCAGAAGCGGTGTATTTTCCTGGTCTAATCTTCCATACAGACATTACCACCGCAACCTCATCAGTTAAAACTTTGGTTTTAAACCTTAGAGACCCGCATTTCACATAAGTCGGTTTAACCTTTACTTACAACCCTTTCGTATTCGGCGAGAAGTATTAAAACTTCTTTTTACGTTACTCATGTCAGCATTCTCTCTTCAGTTCGTCAAACACAATGAAACACTGTGTATCTTCCGTACCTGAATGTTCTTCTACCTAAATTAAGATCTAAGGCCCTCCCCTAGCTATGCAGGAGCGGGCACAAAATCTTAATTAACACGATATCGGTTGATTATTTAAGACCCGTTAAATTTTCGGTGCCACAATCTAAAGAGCTGATGCGTTGTTACAACGTTCATTAAAAGTAGCAACTACCAAGCTCACTTTACAGCTGCTTACAATATGAGACATCCTTAATTTCACTTAATAATCATTTGGGACCTTAATACGTGTTCTCGACTGTTTTCGTCTTGACTACTCAACTTAGCATGAGCAGTCTGAATATCTACCATCAATTTATGTACTTCCGAGTTTAAATTCCATTGGTAAGATTTACTAGATCCCCGCAACCTAAACGCAATATAAATTTTTTTATTTTTTATAAATTGTTCGGAATTTCCGTGCTGTACCTCCATAAATCTTGAATAGATGTCATACTTACATATGTTTCGAAGAATACCAGCTAGCACTAGATCAGATTGGCATTTCACCGCTTTCCAGAACTCATCGGAGAATTATGCAACATTCACCCGTTCGATCCTTAATAATCTGGCCCTGGAAAGATCATCTAGCTTCGGGTCTAATAAAAATAACTTACCCGATACTATCATTTAGCAAATAACAACTTATTTATGATTATAAGGTGCTACCTTTTTTTTAATTAAATTTTAATTAAAAATAAATTATAAAATACTTATTTTACTCCCCTAATTTAATACAGTCGCTTTCGCTAAGGTTTTTAACCTTGCTATTTTTATTAACTTGCTGACCCATTATGCAAAAGGTACGCCGTCGTTATACTTTTTAATATAACTTCGACTGCTTATAGAATTACTAATTCACACTGTTTCATTAAGATTACTATCTTAATCTCTTTCATATTTTCCTTTACAGTACTTTTCACTATCGCTAAATTTATAATACTTAGCCTTAGAGGATGGTTCCCCTTTATTCCGACAAGTTAACTCTCATCGTAATTTATATTAAATACTAAATTAAGATTCCCCCCCCTGCCCGTAGGCCTGGGGACAAAATTTTAGAATAAAACTTTAAATGAATTAATTTAATATTTAGGTAAAATTTAAATTAAAGTTACAGGACTATTGTTTTTACCTTCTTTGGTTTCTATTTTTAATAGAATAATTTAAAATAAACCCTCATCTGCGCACCTTGCCTCTACCCTGCAGCTAAGCTGCATGCCCATTGGGCCGGGAGAGAAGAACTTAACAGGAGAGTTAAGTCAGACCTAAGGACTGACAAGGTATAAAATTTTAAATTAAAATTTCACTTTTTCTTTTTACCATGGCTAATCCGATTTCACTCACCGTTACTTTCGGAGTCTCGGTTGATTTCCTTTCCTTTCCTTACTAAAATGATTTACTTCAGGAAGTATTAAATAAAAGGTTTCCCTTAGGATTGCCACTTTTAAAGTTATGTAGCATTAGGTTTTACTCCCTCCTTATTTATAAATTTGCTAATGATCCTTAATAACCCCTTTGAAATACTTATAATTATATAAAATAATTTTTGATGTTAGTTTCTATATTACACATCGATACTTTTATAATATATTTAGATATAATATTTTATAATTAATATTTTATTTTTTCTACCCTTTTTTAATATTCTACATTATTCAGCTCCCGCAGCCCAGCGGCTACGCAGCATGTCCAGCTAAGCAGGGGGCGAAGCGCTACGCTGCTTCGCAGCAAAGCAGGGCGGCGGAGCCAGAAAAAGAACTATAACCACACCGGGAAGGTCTAGGGCCTGATTTTACATTTAAAACCAATTTATCTCCCAGTTAACAATAAAAATTGAAGGCCAGCCGGCACTACAAGGTCCTGCTCACTTTGCGACAGGCTTAACTCCGATACATATATTTCAAGTATCTATTATAACTTATTTTCATTTTATCTTCCAGTCTGCAACGCAGTCTGCCCCCTTCATTCTGTTTCTTATTTTCCAGAAGGGCGGCCGCCAGCCTAACTAAAGTTGCCGGACGAAGCACAGGTTTAGGTTATAGAAAAAAATAATAAAATTAAAATAATAAAAATAAAACATGACAAACTTTTTCTTAAAACGATTATTCCTTGTTAAAGGATTCAATTTTATAAAACAAACTGACTATACTGAAAAAACACTAGGTGGCAACCAAGCAATATCAGAGTTCACATTTAAAAACCAACTATTAAAAACACCAGTACATTTAGATATTGGTGTTGCTCCATTAAATATATATAATGTATTTTTTATAATATTTTCTTGTTTATTCACTGTACTACATAACAAAATAGGTATCTTTAATTTAGAGAGCAAATTATCTAATTTAAAAAAACCTTTTGTAACCAACAGATTACAAATAATTGTGGTTTTATATAATGGCAATGATTATCAAACAATTAAATGCCATTACTCAGTCCCGGCGGGAGAAATTTACACCGTTTAAAAAATCAACTCTCGAGGAACAAGTTGAGGACAATATGTTCCAGCTTGCAAAATCATTTAATCTTCCCGAGAGTTATCTAGATAGACGTTATCTTATAGAAAAAATAAAAATTAAATATATAAATTAACAACCCCCCTCCCTGCAGGCCTTGCATAACTAGGGGAGCTATACGTAATCCATTGTGCTTGGTTATAACAAGGCCAGCCGGCACTATTTATTACCAGGCTGAATATGTAGCGTCAATATCACCTGGAATAATAACAGGGTGGATTGATGTTGTACTAGAAGTTAAAGAATTAGTACCATCGTGCTGAGAGGAATCCGCATTTGCAGAGGGGTTATTAAAGGGGTAAGTGATAGTATCAGATTCAGTTTCTGAGGCTTCTGTATACGCTGTATCACTTGTTACAGTCTCAGTAGGTGAAACTGGATCCCCCCCTACTTCATTTCCTGGCTCCGCCGCCTGTCCATCAGGAATAACTATGGTACCTGAATTAGTAGCAGTAAAATGAGGGGGTAATTGGTTAACAAAGACATCAGGATCATCTACACCTGCACCTAAAGGCTGCTCACCTTGGGGTATAGTTCCATCAGCCCAATTAGGTGTCACTCCGGCAAGTTGACTATTAGTTAGACCTAAACCAACTGAAGCAGGATTAAATGAAGGCCAGCCGGCACTACGTGACATAGGAGCAACATGAGTTTGAGCTCCCCATTCATTATGGCTACCAGAAATTAAATCATTAGGTGGTAAAGGAATAGATTGTGTAATAGGTGTACTCTCTCCTGTATACTGTACAGCAGGATCAGTATTATTACTTGGACCAGCTATAGCGTTATCATTTACACCTAAAGCTCTAATTCTATTTCTTATATCAGCAAAACTTGAAGTATCACTAGGAGCTTGTTGCATATCCGTAGCACTTACACCTGCTGTATGAGTATCATTACGAGAGCTATGCAGAAAATGAAAATTAGTAATATATTCTATAACACTACTATATCCAGATGTTACATAACTATATATTTTATTTGGTATACTTAACACAAATTCGTAGATATTTATACCGTAATGTGTCATATAATTATACAATCCAGTTCCAAATCCACTAATAAAACCACCTAGATTTTCATAATTCATATATAAGAAGTAAGCACATACACCTAGTACTATACAGTATACAGCATATTTTATAGTGTCTATGTTAAATATAGCATTATACCAAGAATCATAGTAACCAGTTGATGCATTAAAGGAATCCTTTAAGGCGTATAATCTTCTCAATGAAAAGAAAGTACCATCAGCTTTTCTAAATGAAGGCCAGCCGGCACTATTTAGAAAATCAAAATAACCAGTTGTATTTTTTGGTCTAGGTCTAGGGCCAATAGGAGGAAGTTCAGGTTTAGGTGGTTTAGGAGCACTACTAAAAATATGTTTTAAGTAATCAATAAATGATTGACTCATTTTACTATAAAAATCAGTAAAATTATTAAACATATTTTTAATACTAGTATAAATATAGTAATAGGTGTCAATGGGTCCAATGGTACCTACAAAATATACCACCATTAAGATATTAAATACAAACCATACACGAAGTAAATAACTATACACTGTACCTAATTTTTTAAAATAAGGTTCAGTGTGCTTATTCCAAAGGCCTAATTTCATTAATACTGTAATTAAGATTCCAAGTAAATTTGTTTTTAACATTCGACTTGTTTTTACCACTATTTTTAATTTGGGTAATATAGGGTTATTCTTAAAGGCGAATAATAGACCTTTCAGTAATTTTAACATTTTTTATAAATAAGATATACATTTTGTTTATTATTTTCAGCTAAATTGCACGTAGCCAACCTAAATAAAGATAGGTCCCCTGCGCATGCTTCGCTGCGCACCCCCGCGTAGCTGGGCGCGCACTGCAGGGGGCTAAGCAGCGAAGCAGGTAGAGAGGTTAGGCGGCGGAGCCAGGGTCCCTGCTGGGAGGGGGTGGCAAGGGAGTTATACATTTATTACTAGCAGTTTACTTATCCTTAAATATCTTATTATTTAAACTTAGGAATATAAATATAGAATTTTTGTCGATACCTCTAAGATGATTATAAACATTCACATAATCTTTAGTATTTAAATATAACTCTGCACTAAAATAAATATTTATTAATTTAAAAATAATAAATAAAATAACTATAATTATAAATAAAATTGTAATAAAATTATTATTATAATTTAAACTTTTGTTTAAAAATTTAGTGCGTAGCCGCCAATTAACAAATTTATTATTATTGTATTTATTTAAATATTTTGATATAATTCTTACATTATTATTATAAATAAATCTATTAAATAATAAAATAAATATAAAAATACCTAATATCATTTCTAATATGTTAAAGGATAAAATACATTTTAATAATATTTCTAATGGTGTGCGCAGCGCTAATTCATTACTTTCTAAAGGACAATTAATAAAGGAAGGCCGAAAACAGTGAGCATTATAATAATTATTATTAAATGTTGTCATTTTATAAAGAGTCCCGCTGGGGTTGTGATAAAATATTTAAACGTCAAAGATTTAATTAACATTCTATTATTAAGGCAATCGATCTAATGGACTAAAATATAATAATAAATATTAATTATGTAAACGAAATTTACTCAACTCCTATTTGACTGCATGAAAAAAAGATATTTGTTTAGGGTTTGTATTTAGACTTACACTGCCCGCTTCGCTGCTTCCGCACCCTGTTAAGGAGGAGGGGGCTCAGCAGAAGCGCTACACTGCTTCGCGCAGCGAAGCAGGGAGGGGAGGCAACCAAAAAATACGGACCTAGGACTTGGTGTGCAGCGTAGCGCTACGCTGCTTCGCGCCCATTGGGCGCGAAGCAGCGTAGCCGCAGAGGCAGAACAGTAAAATAATTTAAAGTACATATAATAATGTTGTTACTGATACATGAAGTGTTTCTAATATAACATTAGGATATATTCCTAATAGAATTGTAGGTATCAGTAAAGATATTAATAAAATAAACTCTCTTCTAGATATATCTTTTAAAGGTTTTAAATGAGGTGAATAAGAACCATAAGAGACTCTATTATAAAGATATATAGAATAACATGCAGATAAAACTATACCTGTAGCACCTAATATAGCTACTAAAGGACTTCTTTCCCATATACCTATTAATGATAATTGTTCACCTAGGAAATTTAAACTTAAAGGTATTCCAGTATTACATAAAGTAAAAATAAAAAATAAAATAGTAAATACAGGCATATACATAACTAAACCTCTAATGTGATTAATAATTCTAGTTCCAGTTCTTTCATATATTACACCACCTACACAGATAAATAAAGCAGGTGATACAAAACCATGAGCTAAAGCTAATAATATAGCTCCTTCTATACCTTGGATAGTATTAGAAAATAAACCTAATATTACCACACCCATGTGACCTATACTTGAATAAGCAATTAAAGCTTTAGTATCTTGTTGCACTATTGTAGCTAGACTTGCATAAATTATAGTGATTATAGCAATTGTTTGCACTAAAGGACTAAAATAATGACTAGCATCAGGTAAAAAATTAATTAAAACTCTAAGATAACCATAAGTAGCTAATTTTAAGATAGTAGCAGCTAAAATAATAGAACCAGCTAAAGGACTATCAGCATGGGCTCTATATAACCAACCTGTCATAGGCCATAAAGGTGTTTTAATTGCAAAAGCTAAAAAAAAAGCTAACCATAATAATTTTTGACTTTCTAAGTTTATCTCTGATAAAGATATTAATTGAAAATCAGTTGATCCTACATATGTATTTATTTCTAATATAGCTAATAACATAAATAATGAACCTGCTAAGGTATATAAAAAAAATAATAAGGCAGATCTTATTTTAGCTGTTCCTGATCCATATAATATTATTATTATAAATAAAACAGGTAATACACTTTCAAAAAAGACATAAAATAATAATAGATCTAAAACCACAAATACTGCTATTTGTAGTGTTTCTAGTAATAAAAAGGAAATTAAAAAATATTTTAACCCTCCTGATGTATTATCTATATTATTATAGTTAGACAAAATAGCTACAGGTGTTATAAATGTGGTTAATAAGACAAAATAAATTGATAGACCATCTACTCCTATATTAAATTGATAAAAATTTAATGCTAGGGCCGTAAAACCTTCAGCTCCTATAGAATTAGGACTTTGTACAAATTGGAATTGTGTTGTAGTTGAATCAAATTGAACCCACATGTATATAGATAAAACTAAATTTAATAATGAAGTAGCTAAAGCTATTTTTTTCATTTTTTCATTATCTGATACAAATAATAAAAGAATTGAACCTAGTATTGGTATAAATAATAATAAACTTAACATTTTTATTTTTTTATGCCCTACACTGCTTTGCTATGCTGGCAGGGGTGAGGGACTTATTTTTTTTCCTAATCCTAAATAATAGATTTATTTTTTAAGAGACGTTCAATTCCGCTTCCGAATGCGTAGCGCCCTGCTGTGGAGCGCTTCGCACACCATTGGGCATGCGGAGCGCTACGCAGGGGCGGGAGGTAAAGAGTTAAATTAAACTAATTATTTAGAAGTAAAGGACATGACCTTTATTTTTTATTTCAACTGTAAATCACAAATTGAAATTTTGCTTTTAAATTATATATTTTATATTATAATATTTATAATACATATATATTATACTTCTTTTAATATTTTAATTATTTAATGTAAGACCTCCACTTACGAAGCAGCGAAGCACCTGGGCCTTGTTATTACAATTATTATAAATTTTAGAGAAAACATCCGGACTCGAACCGGAACCATGCTCATTAAAAGTGAGACACTCAGCCAATCGAGTTCTGCTTTCCTTTACTTTTTTTTTGACAATTAGCCTTAATTATAGAGTTAAGAAGGAATTGAACCTTAGATTTTATAGACTTTGCAGGTCTACTACAGGACCATCTGTAAACTTAACCCTCTTTTAAAATAATTAAAATATTATTTATTTTTATTTTTTTTTTAACTTAATATTGCTGGTTACTCACCCTTACTAAGCTTAACACTTCGGTCCCATGTCTAGCCTCCTCTTTAATGGGGAGCTAAACTCGAGAGGGGAGCGAAGCTAGGGAAGGAGGGCAGTAATAAGTTTTAATCTCCCCTCTTTTTTTTTAATATTTTTTTTTTTATTTTTGCCTAAGGCAAAAAAATCAGTCCCGCCGGGTAGTGTAACAGCCGAAAAAAGGAATTGAACCTTTGTTATATCGTCATGAGTGATATGTTTTAACCATCTAAACTATTTCAGCTTAAACACAATTTATGCCTAGATTACAAGGGCGGCCGCCAGCCTCTTTTATTAATTCTAGTATTAAAATATTAAATATTTTGTTTATTATTTATTCTTTTATAAAAATTTTTGAATACTAGGCCCAATGGGCAGGCGGCCGCCACCCACACCTCTTCTAAGCCCCTAGCGGGCTTAGGGTAGGCTAAGAGGGTGGCGGCCACCCTTAATTTAATACGCTTACTTACAAACATACTCTTAGCCTGGCGGGCGGCAGGCGGCAGCCACTGCTTAGGGCTTAACAGAGAAGTACGTTTTATACTATTTTTATGGTAGTATTAGAAAGGCTGTCATAACTTAACAATACAGCCCTCTCTGCTTCGCAATTAACGCTTCGCGCTTTACGCTTCAGACTCAAAGGGCTGCCCGGCGTGCAGCCCTTTGGGCTTTAAGGAGCGAAGCTCGGACTCGCTACGCAGGCTGATGGACTATTAGATCTAAGAGGGTTAAATTTTATAAGAGTTAGTACTACGGCAGTAATATCTTTAGGACTAATTAGGTGATATAAAAATTTATATTAGTATAACGATCCGATCCCCCCTTGCCCATAAAGCTGAGGGGGGGGGGGGCGGAGGGCAGTAGGCACTTTTAAAAAAAATTTTTTTTTTAATTAATATGCTGACGGCAGCCACTGCCTTTACGGAAATTAACTAATTATATAATCTGAATTTTATCTAAATATTCATAGGTTATATATAGGAGATTTTATTTGAAAATTTTTATTAA